GAATATGATCCGAATCGAAACTCCTACATATGTCTTGTAAATTATAAAGATGGAGAAAAAAAATACATTTTACACGTTAAGGGAATGAGAATTGGAGATATTATAATTTCTAGTTCTGAAGCTCCAGTCTCGTATGGGAATGCTTTACCTTTGAGTGCGAATTGAATTATTGATCGACGGAATCAGGAAAGCTGATTAGGTTTAGAGCATAACCTATAAATCTATCACTAGATGAATATTTTTAGTTGTAAAACTAAAAATATGAAAAAACCTAGGAAGGAAACTAAAAAGGAACAATAGCGGGTGATACTGATAAAGAGTTTAATGAATATTAAAGTAATATTTAGAAACTTTATAGATATTATAATATGGAGAAATTTTAGAAAAAAAACAAAAAAAAAATAAAAAGTTATTCGTGTTATAACTTATAACATGAATAAATAACAATAAATACTAATAGTAAAAAAGAAATCACATTCGATTTGGCGGTCAAAGGCAAATGCGAAGCTCTACTGTGAATATTATTTTTTTTTGTCTCCTAAGTTATTCAAAACAATCAATACGTTGCCGTTAATCAATAAAGTCATTTATGTTGTTGCTAATTGTTTTAAAAACATAAGCCAAATGCTGGAATAAAAACCTAAGATAACTAAAAAATTGAAGAGTGATAAAAACAAAGATTAAATTGAATCCTAATTAAGAAAACCTCTCACCTACATTTACAAATAAAAAGATATCTAGAAAGCTGTATGCCTTGAGAAAGGCTCGTACAGTTTGGGAAGAGATTTTTTTCTAATTTTAAGTGAAAAAAATCCACTTCAACCAATATGCCTTTAGGTACAATTTTGCATAATGTAGAATTACTACCTGATAAAGGCGGAAAACTAGTTCGAGCAGCTGGTACTGTTGCAAAACTAATAGCAAAAGAAGGAAAGTTAGCTACGATACGATTACCTTCGGGAGAAATTCGTTTAATTCCTCAAAAATGTTTAGCTACCGTCGGACAAGTAGGTAATGTTGATATTATTAATCAAACAAAAGGAAAAGCTGGCTCCATACGTTGGATAGGTAAACGTCCTAAAGTACGAGGTGTTGCAATGAATCCAGTTGATCATCCTCATGGAGGTGGTGAAGGACGAACTCCTATTGGTCGTAAAAAACCATTAACTCCTTGGGGTTATACAGCACTTGGTGAAAGAACTCGAAGAAAAACTAAATACAGTAATATCTTCATCCTTCGCCGTCGACGTAAAAATTGAGACAGAAGTTAAATAAATATTGCTTAATTATGGCACGTTCAATCAAGAAAGGTCCTTTTGTAGCTGATCATTTATTAAGAAAAATTGAAAATCTTAACCTAAAAAAAGAAAAAAAAATAATCGTAACGTGGTCCAGATGTTCTACAATAGTTCCTACAATGATTGGCCATACTATTGCGATTTATAATGGGCAGGAACATTTACCTATTTATATAACAGATCAAATGGTAGGTCACAAATTGGGTGAGTTTATTCCTACTCGCAATTTTCGAGGACATGCTGGAAGCGATCGAAGAACTCGTCGTTAAAAAGTCGTAAAAAAAAAACAGAATTATTTATTTATGGGGACTCGTGTTAATTCCAAAGAGAAAGTAAGTGCTCAGTTAAAATATATTGATATTTCGGTTGAGAAGGCACGGAGAGTAGTCAATCAAATCCGAGGTCGTTCATATGAACAAGCATTAATATTATTAGAATTCATGCCTTACAGAGCATGTCAGAAGATTTTAAAAGTACTCTCTTCTGCAGCTGCAAATGCTAATCATAATTTAGGTCTAAACAAATCCGATCTTTTTGTAAGTGAAGTCAAGGTTGATAAAAGTAATACTTTGAAAAGATTTCGTCCAAGAGCTCAAGGACGTGGTTATCCAATACGTCGAACGAATTGTCATATAAGTATTACTGTTAGCACGAAAACAACATTACCAGATTAGATGAAAGGAAAAAAATAAAAGAAAAAAGAATTTTCATGGGACAAAAAATTCACCCGCTGGGTTTTCGACTTGGAGTAAACCAAAATCATAGATCTATCTGGTTCATAGGAACAGATTTCTATTCTCATGTAATTAAAGAAGATAGAAAAATACGTAATTGTATACAAAAATTTGTACGTAAAAATATAAAAAATACCTCTAATTATGGAGGAATTGCACGTATCGAAATAAAGAGAAAAACAGATTTAATTAATATTACTATTCATACAGGATTTCCCGATCTATTGATGGAAGAACGTGGTTCAGGCATGGAACAATTGAAATCTACTATACAGAAAGAGTTGATTTATAAAAGAAATAAACTTCATATATCACTGATAGAACTGGAAAAACCATATAGAGAACCAAAAATATTAGCCGAACATATAGCTTCACAATTAGAAAATAGAGTTGCTTTTCGACGAACAATGAAAAAAGCTATAGAATTGTTTGAAAAAACTAATAATAATGGAATTAAAATACAAATATCAGGACGTCTTAATGGTAATGAAATTGCACGAAGTGAGTGGGTTAGAGAAGGCAGAATTCCTTTACAAACACTCCGAGCTTCCATTAACTATTCTTATTACCCAGCTCAAACCATTTATGGAGTGTTAGGTATCAAAGTTTGGATATTTCAGAACAATAATTGAAAACAGAAAATTGAAACTATAATTAGATATAGAAATTCAAATAGTCTGCTATTAATACTATTATCTATAATATCCAGTAAATAAAACTAGAATTTTTTGATTATAAATTTTTTGATTAGAAGGAGAATTTGCTATGCTTAGTGTGTGACTCGTTTTGGAAAAGTTTTTTTTCTATTTTAATAAAAAAACAAACCAACTCATAGCTTCATCCTATAAAAAATGAAATAGGATTAAAAGATTAGCATTCTTTCTTCTGTTGTAATAAAAAAAGAGAAAGAAAAACTTCTAAAGAAACGTATAAGTATAAAATTTTAAATCCGTTTTTTAAAAATATACGTATGGTTTTTAATTTTTTTTTTAGTAATGTATAAAAGCATCAGCAAAAATGAGAAAGAAAAAAGAATTCATTTTTTTCGTTAAAATACAAAGTTTGAAGTCAAAAAATACTAATAAAAAAATGACTTTAATTATTAAATTGAAAACTTCATTGCAGTAATAAAACCTAAACGTCTAGCTAGAAACTATGAGAACGAGTAAATCCATGAATAAAAAAAGAAGTCAATTTAATTTGTTCACTGGAAGGGATGGCGAATTAAACCTAAGATATTCCTAGAACGTATAAAAACAATAAATGAAATTGAAAAAAAATATTTTGTTTTTATAAGAGTTTTATAAGAGTTGATATTCGCCCGTGAATAAGTCAAAATCACAATTATCTGAATAGATAATATTGAACAATAGAAAAAAAGATAAAAGAACAAGAAAAAAAATGATTATTTCTATATATATTCTATTTTTCAATATATATAGAAAACTAAATATTCACGAGGAGCCGGATGAGGAAAGACTCTCATGTCCGGTTCTGTAGTAGAGATGAAATTATAATATTGTCATCAACCATAACCCTAAACGAACCCGATTTCGTAAACAGCACAGAGGAAGATTGAAGGGACTATCCACTCGGGGTAATACTATATGTTTTGGTAAATTTGCCCTTCAAGCACTTGAACCGACTTGGATAACGGCTAGACAAATAGAAGCTGGGCGTCGTGCTATTACCCGTTATGCTCGTCGCGGTGGAAAATTATGGATACGTATATTTCCCGATAAACCAGTTACAATGAGGCCAGCTGAAACACGGATGGGATCGGGAAAAGGATCACCAGAATTTTGGGTATCCGTTGTTAAACCAGGTCGAATAATATATGAAATCAGTGGAGTTTCAGAAAATGTGGCACAGGCTGCTATGAAACTTGCTGCATATAAACTACCCATACGTACTCAATTTATTACATCTGTAGAATCAAAAAATAAATAAAGGATTCATTACTAAAAAAAGGTTGGATTAAATTCTATTTTCAAATGGAATGCCAACAAGAAACATATGAAAAAAGTGATTAAAAACTCTATTTAGGGGAAGATTAAGTCTATTCTTCTCCTATTTTTAAGAATAAAAAAAGTTGTATTACTTATTGGACCCATGAAAAATGATTCAACCTCAAAGTTATTTAAGTGTAGCAGACAACAGCGGAGCTCGTAGATTAATGTGTATTCGAGTCTTGGGTACCAGTAATCGTAGATATGCAAATACTGGAGATATTATTATTGCTGTTGTTAAAGAAGCCTTGCCCAACATGCCTTTAAAAAGATCTGAAATAGTTAGAGCAGTCATTGTACGTACTTGTAAAGAAATTAAACGTGATAATGGAATGATTTTACGATTTGATGATAATGCTGCAGTTCTTATAAATCAGGAAGGGAATCCTCGAGGAACCCGAGTTTTTGGTCCAGTTGCTCGCGAATTGAGAGAAAATAATTTTACAAAAATTGTTTCATTAGCACCAGAAGTGTTATGAGTATTCTAAAAAATAAATGAGGTCTTTTAATTTCAACAGAAAGAATTAAAGTTATTATTCTTAATTAACTAAAAACAAATACCAATTAGAAACTAAAAAATTTCTTAACAAACTAAATCTTTGTCTTCAATTTTAATAACAATTTTTATGAGTAACGATACTATTGCTTGTATGATAACCTCTCTGAGGAATGCAAATATGAAAAAAGCAATAACGGTTCAATTGCCTGCTACCAATATTAGTCGACGTATTGGGAAAATTCTTTTGAGAGAGGGTTTTTTAAATAATTTGCGAGAACATAAAGATCAGAATAAAAATTTTTTAACTTTAACTTTGAAATATCGAGGAAGAAGAAAAGAACCTTACATAACATCACTTAGAGTTATTAGTAAACCTGGATTAAAAATTTATTCTGGTCACCGTGAAATTCCGAAAGTTTTAGGTGGGATGGGTATTGTTATATTATCAACACCCTTTGGAATAATGACAGATCGAGAAGCTAGAGAAAAACAAGTTGGAGGAGAGGTTTTGTGCTATATATGGTAATTTGTATGAAAAAATTTCAAAATTTTCATCTATGATAAATCTTTTGAAAAACTAAAAAAATATAAAAAAATCTCTATTTTATGGGAAACAAAATTTTCCAACGATGAACAAACAAGATTTGATTGACATGGAAGGTATAGTTACTGAATCCTTACCAAACGCTATGTTTCGGGTTTGTTTGGATAATGGATATGAAGTTCTTACTCATATTTCGGGAAAGATTCGACGAAGTTATGTACGAATTTTACCCGGTGATAGAGTGAAAGTAGAATTAAGTCCTTATGATCTGACTAAAGGACGAATAATTTATCGTCTACGTACGAAACCATCAAACGAAGAGTTCTGATATATTATCATAAAAAATTTCACGATTTTTAAAATCGTGAAAATAAAAAATATTTGTTTGTAATAAAGAAATTTACATTTACAACTGGGATTCAAGGAAAAAATTATGAAAATTCGTGCCTCTGTACGTAAAATTTGTGATAAATGTCGACTTATTCGTAGGCGTAGACGAATAATGGTAATTTGTTTTAATCCTAAACATAAACAACGACAAGGATAGGTTTTACTAAAAAAAGAAATAAAAGATTAACTGATTCATTTTTTTCTATTAGTACTATTGACTAATAAAAAAAATGAATAAAAGGAAGAGAAATAGATAAAATACGATAACAAAAAATATAAAAAAAATAAGTTTACGAAAAGGAAAACGCAAAATACCTAAGGGAGTTATTCACGTACAAGTGAGTTTTAATAATACTATTGTTACAGTTACAGATATAAGGGGCCAAGTTGTTTCCTGGTCATCCGCAGGCGTTTGTGGATTCAAAGGAGCAAAAAAAAGCACACCTTTTGCTGCTCAAACCGCAGCTGAAAATGCAATCAATACATTAATTGATCAAGGTATGAAACAAGCAGAAGTTATGATAAGTGGACCTGGTCCTGGAAGAGATACAGCTTTACGTTCTATTCGTAGAAGTGGACTAATCTTGAGTTTTGTCAGAGATGTAACTCCTATACCACATAATGGATGTAGACCTCCGAGAAAAAGACGTGTATAACAATAGGACTTTTTACCGGTATATACGGAGAATTTAAAAAATTATGATTGAGGATGAATTACCAATTTCTGTTAGATCGGTACAGTGGAAATGTGTCGAATCCAGGATTGAAAGTAAACGCCTTCATTACGGACGTTTTGCCATATCACCATTTCAAAAAGGTCAGGCTAATACTGTTGGAATTGCTATACGAAGAGCTTTATTAGGAGAAGTAGGAGGAACTAGTATAACCTCTGCTAAGTTTCAGGGAGCCGCACATGAATATTCTACGATGGCGGGTATTCAAGAATCGATACATGACATATTGATGAATTTAAAAGAAATCGTACTTGAAAATAATTCTTACGAGGTTCAAAAAGGATTTATTCAAGTTATAGGACCAAAAAAGATACTTGCTGGGGATATTCAAGTTTGCTCTTCTGTTAAAATTATTGATCCTTCACAATATATAGCTACTATTACAAAATCAATTTCTTTGAATATTGAATTAAAAATTGAAAAAGATCGCGGATACCGCATAAAAAATACAGATTTAAAGGAAAATGAATTTCCTATAGACGCTATTTTTATGCCTATTCGAAATGCTAATTATAGTGTTCATTCATTTCAGAAAAATAAACAACTATATGAAATACTCTTTCTCGAAATTTGGACAAACGGTAGCTTAACTCCAGAAAAAGCCATTTCTGAAGCCACTCGAAATCTCATTGATTTAGTTGTTCCTTTGATACATATTGGAGATAAGTTAACTGAAAATCCAATTAATGGCACAAGTGATATTAATTTTCCTTCTGTTTCAGGTACAAATGATTTAAATAAAATAGCACAAGAAGTTGCTTTCAAAAACATTTTTATTGATCAGTTAGAATTACCTGCAAGAGCTTATAATGGATTAAAAAAAGTTAATGTGCATACAGTATCCGATTTATTAATGTATACTGAAACTGATTTACGAAACATTCGAAGTCTTGGGAAAAAATCTGTAGAACAGATTTTAGAAGCTTTACAAAAAAAATTCGCTATTAAATTATCTGAAACAAAACTTTTCACTACTTAAAAAAAAAAAAAAGGTACCTTTTACACCAATGTAATGATTCAAATTTAGTTTAGTATGTATATCTATTAATTTTTAAATTTTGACTTTTTTTTTATAATTAAAACTACTCAAAAATTAAATTAGATTTTTTAATTCACTTTAAAAACCAGAAGGTTTTTTATTGATTATTCAATAGGTAAATAGAAAAAATAAAGATAAATCTAGGGAGGCTTTTTTCCTCGAGGAACTTTTACTCCCTAGATAAAAAAAAGAATCTATTATTTAAAACTAGTCGATAAAAATAAAAATGTTGTTAGAAAAGACCTAAGGTTAGGGAGTTTTCGATTGGTAAAGCTGCTCCTATACCTAACCAAATAGATACTACAGTACCAATAAGAAAAACTGTTGTAGCTACTGGACGACGAAAAGGGTTTTGAAATTTATTGACATTTTCCAAGAATGGGACGGTCAATAAACCTGCAGGTACAGAAGCCATTAATAAAACACCCAATAATTTATTAGGTACTGTCCGAAGTATCTGAAATACCGGAAAGAAATACCATTCGGGTAAGATTTCTAAAGGTGTTGCAAAAGGATTTGCTGGTTCACCAATCATTGAAGGTTCCAGAACAGATAAACCTACAATACAAGCAATCGTTCCTAAAATAACTACTGGAAAAATATACAATAAATCGTTAGGCCATGCGGGTTCTCCATAATAATTATGACCCATTCCTTTAGCCAACTTAGCTCGTAATACAGGATCATTCAAATTGGGTTTCTTTGTTATTGGGATAGGGACTTCCACTGACGATTCGGAACCCCCCCCTGTAGAACCGGACATGAAAATTTCTTTTCATCCGGCTCGAGCACAAACTAGGATTTTTTCTATCTGTAGAATGTCAGTCTAGTTAGATTAGGAAAATGCTTTTTATCCGTGTTAGCTTGAAACATAAAATAATATCACAAAAGCTTCTCGGATTATCTCAAAATACAAATAACAACTGTTTCAAGTGAACTCTTTGAATATTAACTTGTTAAAATTTGGACTATCTTCTTTCCCCAGATCATTCAATTGCTCCGATGGTCGATATAAGTTCAAAATTAATGCATAGGAAATAAATGCATTCATTAACCATAAAATGGAATCGGTTGGATTTGACGAAGCTTATAATAAGAAATTTGACACTTTGATCTTGGAACTAAAATTCTCGTTATAAATAAAGAAAAACAAAAGCTATTATAATCTACATCCGAGTTTTAACTTCTCATAAAAAAGAAAGAAGAGATCGGAACTGAGACACATTATATTATCTAAATGCGGTAGATTTTTTTAGTTTTCTATTAATCTGCAAGCCCTAGTAATGATACAAGTCACACACTCCCATAATCCATCTCCTTTTTTTTTTTTCAACGAAAAAAGATAAGGTCTTAAAAATAACTTTAATTTCGAAGATAATAAATCACTACAAATAAACCTATAAAAAATCTAAATAGAAATATTTTAGGCAATGGGCTTTAAAGTTTTACCTATGTTAACAAGCGTTTTGGGCTTTTTTATTGGTGACGGATTAGAGAGGTCCTGAAATCCCTTGTTTTCTAATCATCAAGAAATGCATCAACATGAAAACAGCAGTAAGCAGGGGTAATACAAATGTATGTAAACTATAAAAACGAGTCAAGGTGGATTGACCTACACTAACACTTCCGCGCAATAATTCAACCAAAGGCGAACCTATAACAGGAATTGCTTCTGGAACACCTGTAACAATTTTGACAGCCCAATAACCAATCTGATCCCACGGTAGAGAATAACCAGTTACACCAAAAGAGACAGTTAATACACCTAAAATTACACCAGTAACCCAGGTTAATTCACGGGGTTTTTTAAAGCCTCCCGTAAGATATACACGAAATACATGTAAAATCATCATTAGAACCATCATACTCGCAGACCATCGATGTACTGAACGGATTAACCAACCAAAATTAACTTCAGTCATTATGTATTGAACAGAAGCAAAAGCTTCAGTAACCGTGGGACGATAGTAAAAAGTCATAGCAAAGCCAGTAGCTACTTGTACTAAGAAGCAGGTTAAAGTAATACCCCCCAAACAATAAAAGATATTTACATGAGGAGGAACATATTTGCTCGTAATATCATCTGCGATAGCTTGAATTTCTAGACGTTCTTCGAACCAATCGTATACTTTATCGAGATAGGTAGTGTAGAATGGAAACCCCCTCTAAAAACTGTACATGAAAAATTTCTTTTCATACAGCTTGGACAAAGAGTTTGATTAAAATATATAAATAACTTAAAGCAATTTTACATATTTTTTCGCCTTTTTGCCTTAATCTAACGTCAGCTCTAGAATATTTTGAATAAAAAGTTATTTGTTGGCTTTGAAAGAAATCTTTTAACCTATTATTTTTTTTCGTTTTACTTAAATTACTAAAAAGTAAAAAAAATAATAACAAAAAATTTCATAGGCTTTTTTACGTCCAAATCTAACTAGCTTTTTTTTATCGAACCCAAGATGTTGTTTATACTCCGATGATTGTCCATTTACTGAGAAGGAATAATGGATAAATTCATATCTCAATCATTTGTATATTTATTTGAATGAACAAAAAAGTGTTGAATCAATTTGGTAACGGAGCTTGAAGAGTGGATCAACATCATCATAGTTTGAAATTTTTTCCTTTTTCTATTTATTTTTATCGCTTCGAGCTATAGATGTCAAATTTTTACTTTTTTACTAATGACGTCTTGCGGAAGGGAAAATTTGTGTATATACGCAATAGAATTTATACCATTAGACTAGATTGATTAAAACGAATCGCACACCCATAGACCAAAAATACGTATTCAAGATAATTACGCAATTCAACTGCCTTTTGATTCAATGATAATGAAAGTAATAAATCTAGTGACAACTTTTTTGCTAATAAAATTTGTAAAAACTAAACTAGATAATTACCAACTAATTGGAACGCCTTCAAGTAACACAGAAGAATTATATATTTCTAAAATAATAACTAAAAACAATGCAAATAAAGCCATAAAAAAACCCATAATTGGAGTGGTTCCCCAACCAGGAGCCACTTTACCATATTCTGAATTAAGTGGTTTTAGAAAAATTCCAACACCAGTCATTTTTGATTGACGTCTTTTAGTTTCGTTAATAATCTTTGTAGCCATAGATTTTATTAAATTGGTTGAGATTTGTTAACTTTATTTACTATTATATTGCAAATAAACCTATTATCTAACAATGGAAACCGCAACTTTGATCGCTATTTTTATATCTTGCTCATTAGTAAGTTTTACTGGTTATGCTCTATATACAGCTTTTGGTACACCTTCGATAGAACTGCGAGATCCTTTTGAAGAGCATGAAGATTGATATAGATTGGGACCCTTCCTTCAACAGAAGGAAAAAAGGTCCCTTTCTTTATGTGTTTTTTTTTTATTTTCAATGAGTTGAAAATAAAGATCTGTAACTTCGAAAATAAGAAAAAATGAAAAAATTATTTTTTCTTATTTTCTTTGCTTGCAATCTTAGGCGGTTCCCGAAAAAAAATAGCAAAAAATATTATACCTAAAGTAGATACTAACAAAAATGTATAAACCAAAGCTTCCATAGATTTGATTAGAAATGAGGATTATTAAGATAGATTCTTTCAGGCTAGTTAAAAAAGAGTATTTTGATATTTTTCATACGTTTTTTCATAAAAGAATACCGAAAATCTAATTTATAGAATTAGACTTAAAATGGAATTTTTTATGAAACCCGCTAAAAAAAAATACAATTTTTTCAATTAATCAAATTACTCATAGTTATGATTATAATTTAGATTAGCTAAGTGAGTTAGACTGCCCGTTTTTCAGTACTAGGATCACCTAATTTCTCAAAAGCTCCAAATTCGATTTGACTTTCTAAATCAGGATCAATACCTGCAAAAACATCTCTAAACAAAGTTCTGGCACCATGCCAAATATGTCCAAAAAAGAACAAAAGAGCAAATGTGGCATGACCAAATGTAAACCAACCCCTAGGACTACTACGAAAAACACCATCAGATTTCAGAGTGGCACGATCAAATTCAAAAATTTCCCCCAGCTGAGAACGTCTTGCGTATTTTTTTACTGTAGCTGGATCACTAAAACTTACACCATTAAGTTCACCACCGTAAAAATCAACAGTTACACCAACTTGTTCAACACTATATTTGGATTCTGCACGTCGAAAAGGAACATCAGCTCTCACAATTCCTTCTTCATCCACCAAAACAACTGGAAATGTTTCAAAAAAAGTGGGCATACGACGTACAAATAAATCATGTCCTTCTTTATCTCTAAAAACGGCATGACCTAACCAACCTACAGCTATTCCATCTCCATTGTCCATCGCACCTGCTCTAAATAAACCGCCTTTTGCTGGATTGTTACCAATATAATCATAAAAAGCCAATTTTTCGGGAATCTTGGACCAAGCTTCTGACAAACTAGAATTATCCGCCAAACTAACACGAATGCGCCGATCTATTTCTTGTTGAAAGTAACCTTGATCCCATTGGTAACGAGTTGGTCCGTATAATTCAATAGGAGTTGCGGCAGATCCGTACCACATGGTTCCAGAAACTACAAAAGCAGCAAAAAAAACAGCAGCAATACTACTGGATAAAACTGTTTCAATATTACCCATACGCAAAGCTTTGTATAAACGTTGAGGTGGACGAACACTTAGATGAAACAAACCTGCCAAAATTCCTAAAATACCGGCTGCAATATGATGTGATGCTATTCCTCCTGGAACAAAAGGATCAAAACCATCAGCTCCCCAAGCAGGATCTACAGGTCGTACATTTCCGGTTAATCCGTAGGGATCAGAAACCCAAATACCTGGTCCAAACAAACCAGTTACGTGAAAAGCTCCAAATCCAAAACAAAGTACACCTGATAAAAATAAGTGAACTCCAAAAATTTTTGGTAAATCAAGAGAAGGCTTTCCTGTACGTTCATCACGAAATAATTCTAAATCCCAATAAACCCAATGCCAAATAGCTGAAAGAAAAAGTAAGCCAGATAGTATTATGTGTGCTGCAGCTACTCCTTCATAACTCCAAATACCAGCATCAGTTACAGTCTCGCCAGTTATACTCCAACCTCCCCATGATTTTGTTATTCCTATACGTGTCATAAAAGGAATAACAAACATACCTTGTCGCCACATTGGATCAAGAACAGGATCTGACGGATCGAAAACCGCTAATTCGTAAAGAGCCATTGAACCAGCCCAGCCAGAGACCAAAGCGGTATGCATTAAATGTACAGCCAATAAACGACCAGGATCATTCAAGACAACGGTATGAACACGATACCAAGGTAAACCCATTCAAATACCCCTTTTTTCCGAAGAAAATAAATACTATAGAACTTTATTGCATTAGAAGATAAATAAAAATTTTTATCTCCACTATAATAATGAAGAATCTGGTCCAATAATTTCTTTTTAATTTTACAAGTTTTTTATTCAATTATATGACAACAATTCGTCCTGTAGCAACATTAAAGAATAAAAATATTCTAGCATAAATAAGTTTTAAATAACAATATAGAAATTGGTACCATTAAAATTGAATCAAAAGACTCAGAAATTGAAACTTAAAAATAGAGTAAAAAGAAAAACCCTAAATTGGAATCAAGTAAATATTCTATGACAAACGTTTATTGAAATTTATTGTGTTACAATAATAATGCTAAATAAAAAAATTACGTTTTCATGTCAGAGATCAATCAATAGAATTTGTCTTGTTATGCCCATTGGTGTTCCGAAAGTGCCTTTTCGTTTGCCTGGTGAAGAAGATGCAGTTTGGATTGACGTATAGTGCGATTTGTTAAACATAGAAGGTTTTATGGTTTTTATTACCGTCATTTTAATAAATTAAGATGTTTTTTACCCACCCAGACTTGCTGCCAGAACAAATAGTCCGAAGCGTGGGATATTTAGTGAATGTTTGAAACAGAAATACTCTTTGAAACGATTTATGGTTAACTAAAACCAATTCATAATAGTCAGGCTTCGTGAGACAAATTCATAAACACTTGTAAACTAAAAGTATAAATAATTTTTTAGTTTTTTTACAGGTTTAAGGCACTGAAAGAATCATGAAAGCTCTAAAAAGTTATGAAAGAACAGAAGAAAAAGTAGAATTATTATTTGTCCTGTATGTGCAATTAATACTTTATTCAAAAGTTCTCCGAAGTAGATTGAAAACCTAAAAATTAAACCGATGCAACCTATTTGAAAACAATTTAGAGAAAGGTTATTAAGATTAATAACAATAAAAAATTTATTGAAGCTTAATAATATACTGAATCAGAAGCTAGTTCAATATGTTTCGTGTGCAATGATGAAAAGCCATGAAAAAAAAAGTAACGAACCTGAACTAGATGTAGTGAAATATTGAAATATTTTTTTTGACTCGAGACTAAAAAAATGGGTCGGATTCAAAAAATATTTCAATAAACTGCCGGAGCCGTATGATTTGAAAATTCCATGTACGGTTTTAGAGGAATAATAAACTAAAAAATATATCCTAATCAATAGACTTTATCGCGAGAGACTCCTTTTTTTGGGCCAGCAAGTGGATGATGAAATTTCCAATCAACTTGTAGGTATTATGATGTATTTGAATGGTGAGGATGATACTAGAGATTTATATTTATATATCAATTCCCCAGGTGGAGCAGTATTACCTGGAATCTCAGTTTATGATGCTATGCAATTTGTAATACCCGATGTTCATACAATTTGTATGGGGTTAGCTGCATCCATGGGATCTTTCATATTAGCTGGAGGTGAAATTACTAAACGTTTAGCATTACCTCATGCTAGGATTATGATTCATCAACCCGCTAGTTCGTATTATGACGGACAAGCTGGGGAGTGCGTTTTAGAAGCAGAAGAAATATCGAAATTACGTGATTGTATAACAAAAGTTTATGTACAACGGACAGGAAAACCTTTAAGGGTTGTTTCCGAAGATATGGAAAGAGATGTTTTTATGTCAGCAGAAGAAGCCAGAGACTACGGACTTATTGATCTTGTAGCAATAGATAGTTCTTCTGATTCAATACTCTATTAAATTTTAGAAAGTTTTTAGTTAATTGAAACTGAAAAATAAAACTTTTTTTATCCGTATTTTATTTAATCCTATTTCTTTCAATACTTCAATACACTAATTGAATTCTTTTTTTTTAGTTTTAAAAAGCTAAGATTTGCTAAATTTTGGTGGTTAAGACTAATCAAAACCAGCAATAAAACTGCATAAATGGAGAAAAATGCCAACAATTCGACAACTTATTAGAAATGCAAGACAATTAATTAAAACTAGAACAAAATCTCCTGCTCTTCAAGGATGTCCTCAACGTAGAGGTGTATGTACCAGGGTGTATGTGTGACTTGTTTGGATTATCGACGGATAAATTGAAAGGGATTCATATTGCAGTTAAACTCTTTATTTAACCGGTTGAAGATCCATCACCTTCTCTGTTCAGGGAAGTGAAATTTATGGTTCTTATTAAAACGAATTAACTCATCCAAATTAGGGGGTGAAAAGTGGTTTCTCGATGACTTTCTATCTTAATAGATTAAGAATCATCAAGCGAGAAATATCTTCTAAATAGATATATATATCTCTATTTAGACTGATTGCAATAACAGAATCCAAAGGTCAATTACCTAATAAACAATAAACTCTCATTAAAATACCGTTACTATACAGATAAGCAGTATTAAGCTAGTTGCATCAAATCCGAAATTTCGGGAAGAGCTTAATATTGGGAATTATATAAATAATCAAAAACCTATTTATCTTTTTTTGATAGAATTAAAGCTCCGGTAGATCGAGAGGACCTTACTGTGAAGGAAAGGACCATAGAAACTCAGGAATCCATTTTTATTTTTTTTTTACATATTCTATTTCTAGGATTATAACAGAAAAAAAAATTATGGTTAGGAAGGTTATAGTAGCATAAGTTATTGGAATTTTAATTTACTGCATAAGAAAAAGTAGTTTATATAGCTATATAGATATTAGTGCTTGTTGTTTTGTAATATACCTCTAAAAAATAGAGATGCCAACAATTCGACAACTTATTAGAAATGCAAGACAATTAATTAAAACTAGAACAAAATCTCCTGCTCTTCAAGGATGTCCTCAACGTAGAGGTGTATGTACCAGGGTGTATTTTCAAATAATTGAACATGTTACATAGCAATAATAGAAAAAATTCTTTTTTCTATTCACAATAGAAAATAAAATTCGTACTATTATTACTTTCAAAACAAAAAAAAGCAAAAAAAAATTACTAATTTATAAAACTAAGAGTTAATGACCAGAGTTAAACGTGGATTTGGAGCACGAAAATATCGAACAAAGATTCTAAAAATTGCATCTGGTTTTAAAGGATCACATTCAAAATTATTTCGAACTGCCAATCAACAAGTCCTGAGGGCTTTAACGTTTTCCTATAGAGATAGGAATAATAGAAAAAGAGATCTTCGTCGTTTATGGATTACCCGAATCAACGCAACAGCTCGAAAAAATGGAATGTCATATAATAATCTTATTTCTTTTTTCTATAAAAATAGTATTTATTTGAATCGCAAAACACTTGCACAAATGGCTATATTAGATAACGAATGTTTTTCCGATATAATTAAAAATATTAAATACTAGACATGAAGGAAAAAAAGAACGATTAAACCTCCTCGGATATTTGACTTCGAGGAGGTCGAAAAAGAAACAAATAAATTAAAATACTATTTTAACGAATAAAAAGAATATTTTTTGATCAAAGCAATAACAAAAACCATTCCTAAATTCGATTAATTTTCAGTATTTAAAAAAGGTAATAAAGCTAAAACACGAGCTCTTTTAATCGCAACAGTCATTAAACGTTGTTGTTTTGAGGTCAATTTATTCAAACGTCTAGATAATATTTTGCCCTGTTCACTAATAAATCTGCGCAATAAACTTATATTTTTATAATCAATAATTTCACCATATCTTATTGGTGGCAAACGTCTACGAGAGAATCGTCTAAGTTTATTCATGGTCTTTTTTAAACTATATAGGTACAATTAATTTTTTTTTTTATTTTTTTAATTCTCGGTGAATAGTATGTTTCAAACAACAGCAACAAAATTTTTTCAATTCTACTCGATTAACTGTATTACGACGATTTTTCTGAGTAGTATAACGAGAAATACCCTTTAAAGTTCTAGTATTATCTCCTTGATCACAACTAGTACATTCTAAAACTATGGTTATTCGTATATCCTTTTTTTTAGCCATAAACTTATCAAGATATTCTGCATTAATCGGATCAAGTTTCATCCTAATGATTAGAAGCAAGATCAAAAAGTTTTTTTTTACATTTTTTACATTACAACGTAATTCAAATTTTTCCTTTTAGAGGAAAGGAAAAACCAAAGCATCGGGGAAAAAGCGATTGATCTCTATAAGGAAACCAGCCGAAAAACCAAACCAAAGTGTTGCTAATACAGGAGCAGTAGAGAGATAAATTTTTACATCTTGCATTGCTAGTTTTTCCTTTTTTTATCTATTAAAAACTATTGATTTCAATCTTAACTGTTTAATTACACGGAACTCGTCTATTGAATAATGAAATAACAACAAAAGATAGATTAAATTTTATTCTAAGAAAAAAATAATTTTTGATTTTTGATCAAAAGGTTTCATACATTAGATAGTAGGTCGATCTGCTGCTTTTATGATTTTTTATAAAAAAAAAATTATTCCTTTTTTTTGTTGAATAAATATATTGAAGTTTAAGTGTAATACATATAAATATATATGAAATTAATATAATCGATGTTGGGTAAGGGATGTAGCGCAGTTTGGTAGCGCGTTTGTTTTGGGTACAAAAGGTCGCAGGTTCGAATCCTGTCATCCCTACCTAAAAAACTTTTTCACTACAAAAGGTAAGTTCTTTTTTAGTTCACCATGTATTCTTTTATTGAAAAAGCAAAAACTTAAAAAAGTATTCAATATAAATATAAGAATCTATATATATATATCGAAATGGTGGACACTAAAAAAAGCGCTCTTAGTTCAGACTGGTAGAACGCAGGTCTCCAAAACCTGATGTCGTAGGTTCAAATCCTACAGGGCGTGCTTTTTTCTGTTATTATATACAAAATATAGAAGTTAAAAAATATTCTACAAACTCAAAAATAGAAATTTTAGAGTTCCTTTTACAAATCTAATTGATCGCCACGTCGATATTGTAGATAAGCAGTTACAAATAATCCCGCTAAAGTAATTGGAATCAAACCCAAAACAATTCCAGATAATAACGCTTCAACCATAATTTTTTTGAGTTAATAAAAAAAATAATATAAATATATAGACTAATTTAGTTTAAGTAGTTTAAACTCTACAAATATATAGATATATAAATGAAATTTAAAAAGTAAATAAAAATTTTTTTTTTTTCATTGTCATTTTTTATCTTATATAAGTTGTATCTTGTTCAAACTAATAAATAAAAATGTAGTTAAAGTTAATGCCGCTAGTAAAAGTACAAAATAACTGATTAGAGTAATCATAGAGAAATCCATTTAATCAAATTAACCATTTCAGTAAAAAGCTTTACAAAAGTATCTCAGAAAAATTTCGTTTCATTTTTTTTTCAATTATTCCAGAATTTTTGTACTTTCACAAAATTGGAATAAATAAAATTTGTATTGTTGATAACAATGAATCCCATTAATATAAAAGGATAAGGAATCTATAATTGGTTTCTATTATGATTCCCAACTATTTTGGTTAAGTTACCTTGCTCCTTCGATAGAAGCCTAGCTATACTAATTCAGTATATACTAAACAAACTCTTGGTAAAAACTTGACAACCTAGTATCATTGAAAATTTTATTTATTATACCAAATTGAAATAGTTTTTCCTCATCTTGCCTCTCAAATACGGGGGAAATTTTCCTCGTTAAATCCCAAATGAATATACGGAGATAATCATGTCTGGTAATACAGGAGAACGACCTTTTGCCGATATTATTACCAGTATTCGCTACTGGGTTATTCACAGCATTACTATACCTTCTTTATTTATAGCAGGTTGGTTATTTGTTAGTACAGGGTTAGCCTATGACGTTTTTGGAAGTCCTCGTCCTAATGAATATTTTACGGAAAGCCGACAAGATATTCCATTAATCACAGGCCGGTTCAATTCATTAGAACAGGTCAATGAATTTACTAAATAATTATAGGAGATATCGATGACTCTGGATAGAACTTATCCAATATTTACAGTTAGATGGCTAGCTATTCACGGCCTAGCCGTACCTACAGTTTTTTTCTTGGGATCTATATCGGCAATGCAATTTATTCAACGATAGATTTTTTGAAACCTAGAATTATGACACAACCAAATCCAAACAGACAAAATGTAGAATTAAATCGTACAAGTCTTTATTGGGGATTGTTACTTATTTTTGTACTTGCTGTTCTATTTTCCAATTATTTCTTCAACTAAAAAAAATAAATTAGTGCGAAAAAAGAAGGAAAATAATTATTGAAAATAGTTTATTTTTGAATTATAACCACCCAATCAAAAAAAAAAGACGAAAGGGAGTAATATAATGGCCAATACGACCGGAAGAATTCCTCTTTGGCTTATAGGTACTGTAGCTGGTATACTTATCATTGGTTTGCTTGGAATTTTTTTCTACGGAGCATATTCCGGATTAGGGTCATCCCTTTAATTCCAAAAAATTATGTCTTAACTTAAAAGAAAGAATTATTGTGGAATAAGATTTATTCAAAATTCTAAAGGGATTTCGCGATTGATCTATCGGATATTCAATATAATTGAATATCCGATAGATCAATCGCAATTTTTGTAGATAGAGGAGGATTTCTTGTTGAAAAATAAATTTTTATAACACAGAAATAGATATAGATATAATGTCTATATAGAAAATAGATTCTTTAAACTTATCCTAATTTCAGTAGAAATTAATAAAAGTATCTTAAGTTAAAAATTGTAACTTTTTTGATCTAATTATGTTTAATTTAGAAAAGAAAAGATTTGTTTTTCAATAAAAGCCATCTTAATTAATAGACTAGAAATATTGCAAACATTTGCATGAAATGCAATGTAAGACATATTTAAGTAAAAGTTTTCTGTCCTCCATTTTTTATACAGAATTAAGCATTTTATAAAAAAAAGCGGATAAGTTGTTTCTGAAAATTGGCAAAAAACTTTGGAAGAATCAATTTTTTTTTGTTTCTCATATCTATAAGAATCTGAATCTAATTCATCAAAATTAAAAGAAACAAACAAAATAAATATCGAAAAGTCTCTTAACGTTTTTGTTGATTCTATCCCAAAATCATCAAAAAAGCTTTGATTTGCTAAAGAATCAATATTATATTTAGGCTTTTTTTGTTCAAATTCTTTTTTATTTGCTTTAAAAAGATCTTTTGATTCACAAAAATAATGTGATTCGAAATTTTCATACTCACTTCGTGAATCTAAAGATTTGAAAAAAGATATATTGGAGTCAATAGAAATTTCCGAATACCATTTGGTAAGGTTATAGAAATTTCTCAACGCTTGTTGAGACATTATTCCCAGAATCAAAAAGTTTTTCTTTGGTGTACATCCTTGATAAATTAAAATCTCTCTTAACAAGGGAAGTAAATAATCATATCGAAAACATTCAACTTCTGAAGAAATTTTTGTCATAGCCAAAAAATGATTGGAATCTCTATTAAATTTCATGATAGAATCCATCAAAAGAAAAAAAAAAGAATATTTTTAGAATATTTGAACGATTTTAGTTGTTTTTTTGAGGTTTTTTGGATCAAAAACTAATCAAAAATTCATTTCAGCTAATTGAACTCTCTCAAATTGCTTCTTCTTAAGTACGAGAAATACCTGTGCTATAATAACTGATGCAAATAGGAGTAATAGACCCTGAACTCGCGAAGGATCTTGAAGGACAATTTCTGCTTCTGCTTGACCAAAACCACCTACATTAGGATTATTAGTCAAAGGTTGATCAATTTTTACAAATTCACTCTCTGATACAATCAATTCAGGTCCTGGAGGTATAATATCAACAATTTGACGACCGTCAGAGGATCGCTCAATTGTTATTTCGTATCCACCCTTTTCTTTACGAAATACTTTTTTTATATTTCCCGTTGCTGATGCATTATAAATAGTGTTATTACTTTTACTCCCGTCGGGATAAATTTGCCCTCGACCTCGATTTCCCCCCACATAAATAGGATACTTAAGATAATGAGCCTGTTTATTTATAACGGGATTTGGTGAAATAATAGGAAACACAATTTCACTATATTTTTTACCAGGAACTGGACCTACTACAAGAATATTCTTTTGATCGGGACGATAATTTTGAAAAGATAAATTACCTATTTTTTCTTTTAATAAATTAGGAATACGATCATTTGGAGCTAATTCAAATCCTTCGGGCATGATCAATACAGCTCCTACATTAAAACCTCCTTTTTTCCCATTAGCCAGTACTTGTTTTATCTGCATATCATAGGGAATTTTAACTACAGCTTCAAATACAGTATTAGGAAGTACAGACTGCGGAACTTCGATATCTATAGGTTTCTTAGCAAGATGACAATTGGCACATACAATACGTCCAGTTGCTTCACGTGGACTTTCATAATTTTGTTGTGCAAAAATGGGATATGCATAGGAGATTGAAGGAGAAATTACGATACATGAAATAATCGGAATCAATATTTTCTTCATCCAATCATAAAAAGTTAGATTTCGCATGGTTTAATTATAAGTATCAAGTAAGTTTCATAAGTCATTTAGTTAAAGTTTTTTAAAGAAAAAGACAATCTATTCATGCCGTATTACAGTTATTAAAAAAAGTTATTAAAAAACTTCATTGTTTTTTGAATCAATTTTTTTGATACGACAATGCATAAAAATCGTAATAACCTGGTTTTACTACAATATACAATAAATATAACTAACATAGTTATCATTCATTCATTGAATGATAAGTCGCGACAATTGAGGGAGATATGCGATTCAAATGCCGAAAAATCCAATATTTAGAAACTGTATCTAGGATAACTGGAAAAGTCGAGACAAAACAAGATATGATATAAGTATTTTGCGAAAATCCTAAATATTCCAAAAACGAACTTATTACTATTTCCCAACCATGCGGTGAATGAAATCCAATACATAAATCGGTTGAGAGAATAATGAAAAAAGCTTTCATTGTATCACTTAAACTGTAGAATAATTCTTGAAGCCACGAATTAAGAATAGCTAGTTGTTTCCGACCCACAATAAAAAGTACAATAACTGTAATAAGACGAATTAAATCTGTTGCTAAATGTAAAATGATTCCTATACAATCTTCATTGTATATTTTTACTAAATTTATTGTTTGTTCATAAACCTTTGTATCAAAATTTTTCGATTCCTCTTCGATAGGATCTCTCAAAAGCGTATTCAACCAGAGAAATTCTTCAACATTTTGAAGTCTTTCCAAAGCTTTTTCTTCTTGAACCTTATTCAAAAAAATACGTAATTGGGCTGTATTCCACCAAATTGTAATTGAGGGTTTTAGAATCCAATTTTCCAAAAAATAGGAAGTTGTGTAAGGCAAAATAATTAAACATCCAAGGTATTGAAGAGAAGCTGAGGCTTGATATTTAGCCAACCAAAATTCATCAAGTACTAATGAACTCGATTTACCAGCTAATTCTAATTGGAAGCGAAATAAAGTACGAAGTATGGAACGTGGTACCAAACTGATTGATTCATAAGCAGCTATCGGTGGTCCAAAATACTCATTTGATTTGGTAATAAAAAAGTTTTTCTCCAAGTTATCTGAGAAAGAAAACGTACGATTTTGTTCTAAGGCAGTTAGAATTGATTCAATCGAAGACAATTTTTGATTAATTTCTCTTATTCTCTTCAATTTTAGGGCTATAACTGTTCTTGAAGAAAAAGAAGAATCATCTCGAAAACTATTAGATTTTTCATAAAATTCACCTTCTTTTCTATTTTCTTTTTTTTCAGAAATAATTTTTTTTTTTGATAAGAAATTTTTAGCAACTCGTGATTTTCTGTTATTTTTACTTGAAAATGAAGAAATAAAAAAAATATTGAATAAATTACGTTTTACTCTATACCAAAACGTTGCTATAATAATACTTAATTTACATTCTAAAAGACTCCAGTATATTATGAATATGCAATAATTAAATTCCATATTCATAAACAAAATAAAAGTTTTCCATTGATATCCCGATGATATTTTTTTGGCTCCATAAGAGAAAAAAAACTTTTCCATCTCTTGCATACGTTTACCAACCATATAAGCTCTCTCTAAGGAACGAAATGGAATATCATAAAACCACTCAAAAGGTTTACACCAATCTAATTTCATAGTAATTGCCCCAGGAACTAGAAGAAAAAATTTTCGTATAATTAGAAAGAGTTAAATCCAAACATTTTTGTACTTTTTTTCTTATCCTTCAAGAGAGACTCGTAAAAAACGTGCTAACTCTGCTGCAATTTCTTCCATTTCGCCCAAAGTTGTAAAATTTTCACCTAGTTGGGTTAAAGGAATATATTGTTGACCCTTTATTTTTATGTAGAGAAAACGGCGTGGATAAAACCCTTCGCGTATTTCCATTTTTATTGCTTTAATATCATTCATTTTAATCTTAATAAGAATGCGACGATTGCGACCGGGAAAACCCCAACGGAATATACAAAGAATTCCGTCTTGTTTATCGAAATAATTATATCCACTACCTACATTCCAAAATATTGTAAACCATAAATAAATTCCAAGAAAACATCCAGCAATACCGTAAAAACACATTACAATTCCTTGCGGAATAAATAGAAGGTCTTGAGAATAGAGAAAAGGAATCAAGTCTTTCCCCAAATAACTAGAAAATCCAATTAGAAAAAAACCGGAAGCTCCAAAAAAAAGAATTGTTGCCCAGAAAAAGTTACTAATGTTACGAGAACCTCGTATGTAATCTACGCGAATTAAATCGGATTGTCTATTCATCATATTTATTACTTGTGCAAATGTGCATGTGCAAATTCAATTTTTTTCAAAAACAAATTAATCTAAATTTATCATAAAGCCTAAAAAAAATATCTATGTTTATCTACAAATGTAGATAAACATAGATATTTTTTAGATACTATAAAAATAGTACTAATTTAGTAATAGCATTAATTTTTAATTCAAGTTGAACTGTGACCAAAATCGAAATATCTCTTTTCTATTGCGGATAAAAATGGATATTATTTGAATAAAAAAAATAGTTTTATTTTGTTCAAATAATTTCATCATTTTCAATATAAATAAAAAGCGAAGTCATTGTAATAGCTGGAAAAACCAAACCAACTAGCGGTACAAAAATAGAAGGTAAAAAATCAGCTGTCATAAGTTCTATTGATAGTAGTAAATTGATCTGTTATCTATATCTCTAGTGAGAATTTTTCTTTTTTTTTAGTCTTCAAATCCTTTTTAATTATACCTTTTTAGACTATTAGATAATGGTATAAAGTTCATGGTTTTACCAGATTTAATAGTATTTCAAAAAAATAATTTAAAGATAATTTTACTAGTTGTATTGGATTTGGCTAAAATTCATTCTAATTTGAGGGAAAAAAAGAAATTAGTAATATGTTACTATATAATTGATCTATTACGAGTTTCAAAATTGTTTTTCAATTAGTCAAATGATTGATTCATTGTATCATTATCAGAATCAATTGATTTATCTGATTCATAATATTCATGTAATTTATTAACTATATGAAAATTGGGTGGTTGATTGAGTTTGTAAGGAGCTGCAATATAAAGTTGTATTAACTCACGCAAAGCTCCCTTAAAAAGCTTACGCGGAATAATAAGATCAAGTAAACCATGATCAAATAAAAATTCAGCAAATTGAAAGTCTTCAGGTATTTCTTCATGTAAAGTTTGTTCAATAACCCGTCTACCAGCAAAGGCAATATAGGCTCTGGGTTCAGCAATGATAAGATCACCCAACATACCAAAACTTGCAGTTTCACCACCTGTTGTAGGATAAGTCTGAACAGAAATATATAACAATCTATTTTGAATTTGATGAATTTGTAATACGGAAGATATTTTTGCCATTTGCATCTAACTAAATGTTCCTTCTTGCATACGTGCTCCACCAGATGAACATACAATGATAAATGGTAAAAATTCTTGTGTTGCTTATTCAATGAAACGAGACATTTTTTCACCTTCCACCGAACCCATGCTACCTCCCATGAATTTAAAATCCATAACACCAAGTGCTTTAGGAATTTCATTCTTGAATCCAACACCTGTTTGAACAGCTTCAGCCAAGCCAGTTTGTTTTTGATACTTAATAAGTCGCTCTTCATAAGATTCTTCATCACCAAAATTAAAAATATCTTCGGAAATAATATCTTCATATATAGGAATCCAAGTTTCTGGATCAAATAATGATTCAATTCGTTCAGTACTATTCCTTTGTAAATGATAACCACATTCTTCACACACACTAAAATTTTGTTTCTGGAATTACACATACAACATGCTTTCACAATTATCGCATCGTTCCCACAAGCCTTGACTCCTTCTAGTGAGCTCAGCGATTTCAGCCAGACGTTGTCTTTCCTTGGGATGCAAATCTTCCAAATCAACTTTAAGTTCTTCAACATTATCTCCAATTGAATCATACAACTTTTGTTTTTGTTCAAACCAATCCATAAATGACGTAGTAGTTTCTTCGTTAAGTGACGTAGTAACTTCTTCATTAAATGATGTAGTAACTTCTTCATTAAGTGACGTAGTAGGTTCTTGTTCCATATCAGTTCCTAAAAAAAAGTAACTGTATTATTGTCTGAAATCTTGTCATGATTCTTTAATTAATATTAAACAATGATTTTTTTTTGTTCTCGGTTTCTTCGGAAAAAAAAAGTGTTTAATTTTTCGTTGTTATATAAACAATAAATTGGTTTTTATTTCTAATCGTTCAAAGATTCAAAAAGTTGTTCTTATATAGATAAGGATAACTAAAAACGAAAAATTCATTTAATTCTAACTGTTTTTTTTACTATTAACGGTGAGTTACTAAGATATTAGAACTTTTTATACAGAAATACAAAATTTATACAGAAATATAAAAATATTCAACAAATTAATAAAAATATCTGTTATAAAAGCAACAAGAAAGATACCTTCCTTTGTTGTTTCTTATATTTCTATATCGAAGAACGAGATAATACAAAAAAGGTTCTAATTTATGAGTTGGAGGGGATTTGAACCCCTGACTTTATGGTTCGGAACCATAAACTCTGATCCTCTGAGTTACCAACTCCTATGAATTTACTCAAAAAAATATTAAATCCCCTTTTAGGGGAGAGAGGGTACGTGGAATAACGTCCTCCCTCAAAAATTATCAAGAGTTATTCCATGAAAGTTTAGAATAAAAAAAATTTTAATACAATAAAGTATTCCAATTAAAGAGTATCCACTGCTTCATATTCAAATTTGATTTCTTTCCAAACTTCACAAGCAGCAGCTAATTCAGGACTCCATTTAGCAGCTTCACGAATAATATCATTACCTTCTGTAGCTAGATCGCGTCCTTCATTACGAGCTTGTACACAAGCCTCGACAGCAACTCTATTAGCGACAGCACCTGGTGCATTACCCCAAGGGTGTCCTAAGGTTCCTCCACCAAATTGTAATACAGAGTCATCTCCAAAAATTTCAGTCAAAGCTGGCATGTGCCAAACGTGAATACCACCCGAAGCTACAGGAAGTACACCAGGCATAGATACCCAGTCTTGAGTGAAATAAATTCCGCGGCTTCGATCTTTTTCGATAAAGTCGTCGCGAAGTAAATCAACAAATCCTAAAGTTAAGTCTCTTTCACCTTCAAGTTTACCAACAACAGTACCAGCATGAATATGATCTCCTCCAGACATACGTAATGCTTTAGCTAGTACACGAAAGTGAATACCATGATTTTTTTGTCTATCGATAACAGCATGCATTGCTCGGTGAATATGAAGAAGTAAACCATTATCTCGACAGTAAAAAGCTAGACTAGTATTTGCAGTAAAACCACCTGTTAGGTAGTCATGCATAACAATAGGAGCTCCTAATTCTCTGGCGAAGACTGCTCTTTTTAACATTTCTTCACATGTACCTGCAGTAGCGTTTAAATAATGTCCTTTAATTTCACCTGTCTCAGCTTGGGATTTAAAAATAGCTTCTGCTACGAATAAGAAACGATCTCTCCAACGCATAAAGGGTTGAGAGTTTACATTCTCATCATCTTTGGTGAAATCAAGCCCACCACGAAGACATTCATAAACAGCTCTACCATAGTTTTTAGCAGATAAGCCCAATTTTGGTTTAATTGTACAACCTAATAAAGGACGACCGTATTTGTTTAACTTATCTCTTTCAACCTGGATACCGTGGGGTGGTCCTATAAAAGTTTTGGAGTAAGCAGGAGGAATTCTTAAATCTTCTAAACGTAAAGCACGTAGAGCTTTGAAGCCGAAAACATTACCAACAATTGAAGTAAAAAGATTGGTAACAGAACCTTCTTCAAAAAGATCTAAAGGGTAGGCTACATAAGCTATGAATTGATTATCTTCTCCAGCAACAGGTTCAATATTATAGCATCGACCTTTATATCGATCAAGACTAGTAAGTCCATCTGTCCATACGGTAGTCCAGGTGCCCGTGGACGATTCAGCAGCTACGGCTGCTCCTGCTTCTTCCGGTGGTACTCCCGGTTGAGGAGTCATACGGAATGCTGCTAAAATATCGGTATCTTTGGTTTCATAATCTGGAGTAAAATAAGTCAATCGATAATCTTTAACACCAGCTTTAAATCCAACACCTGCTTTGGTCTCCGTTTGTGGTGACATAGGTTCCTCCCTACAACTTAATCGATTCTTCTTGTAAAGATAAGATCTGCTCGAGATTAAAACATTTTTTTTAGCTTTAGATAAAAGAATATCTAAAAAGAATTTGTCAAAAATAACGTACAAATCCTTTTTTTTAGGTACTCCAACAATAATATTCTATAGTGTGTTGAATATATACTGCAACCTGGTTTTTAGTAGTTTTTAGTCCAAATTTTTTGATAAAAAAGCATATTTTCTTTGTTTTAAACAGACAAAAAGTAAAGCATGTTTATGATATAAATATTGATACAACCATAAAATCATTGTCAAAACTTATTTTTTTATCCTAAACTATTAATATAAATTATGAATAATAAATCATATTCATTTTTTAGTTTTTTCAATTAAAAGTTCTATAAAAAAGTTGAGTACTTTGTTTGGATTAAATACAAGAAATGACCAAATAGAAGACTAATTGATTGATTGATCAAAAATTAAAATATATTCATATATTCAGGAATATATAGAAAAAGAAAGTGAACATCTTATGAGAATAAATCTATGAAAAATTACAGATTTCTTGGAATTTCTACATCAGCGGAAGGTTACATCACTCAAATAATCGGACCTGTTTTAGATGTTGCTTTTCCGGTGGGCAAAATGCCCAATATTTTTAATTCCTTAGTAGTTAAGGGACAAAATCCAGCAGGTCAAAACATTAATGTTACTTGCGAAGTGCAACAATTACTCGGTAATAATAAAGTCAGAGCTGTAGCTATGAGTGCTACAGATGGTTTAATGCGAGGAATGGAAGTAATTGATACTGGGGCTCCTCTTAGTGTTCCAGTTGGTGAAGTTACTTTGGGACGCATATTTAATGTTCTTGGAGAACCCGTTGATAATATGGGTCCAGTAGAAGCTACTACTAAATCTCCAATTCATAAACCTGCTCCAGCATTTATGGAATTAGAAACTAAACTTTCAATATTTGAAACAGGTATTAAAGTTGTTGATTTGTTGGCTCCTTATCGTCGTGGGGGAAAAATTGGATTATTTGGAGGAGCGGGAGTAGGAAAAACAGTTCTAATTATGGAATTGATCAATAACATTGCTAAAGCTCATGGAGGTGTTTCTGTTTTTGGTGGAGTAGGGGAACGAACGCGTGAGGGGAACGATCTTTATACTGAGATGAAAGAATCCAAAGTTATAAACGAAGAAAATATATCGGAATCCAAAGTTGCTCTTGTATATGGACAAATGAATGAACCACCAGGAGCTCGGATGAGAGTGGGGTTAACGGCATTAACCATGGCAGAATACTTTCGAGATGTTAATAAACAAGACGTACTTTTGTTTATTGACAATATATTTCGTTTTGTTCAAGCCGGATCTGAAGTTTCTGCTCTTTTAGGTAGAATGCCGTCTGCTGTAGGTTATCAGCCTACTTTAGGTACAGAAATGGGTTCTTTACAAGAAAGAATAACTTCTACAAAAGAAGGTTCTATAACGTCTATTCAAGCAGTTTATGTACCGGCAGATGATTTGACTGATCCAGCTCCAGCTACTACATTTGCACATCTTGATGCTACGACTGTGTTGTCAAGAGGATTAGCAGCTAAGGGTATTTATCCAGCTGTAGATCCATTAGATTCAACATCAACCATGTTACAACCGTGGATTGTTGGTGAAGAACATTATGAAGTAGCACAAGGAGTTAAACAAACTCTACAACGATATAAAGAACTTCAAGATATTATAGCTATCCTTGGTTTGGATGAATTATCAGAGCAGGATCGTTTATTAGTTGCTAGAGCAAGAAAAATTGAACGCTTCTTATCACAACCTTTCTTTGTCGCAGAAGTTTTTACTGGATCTCCTGGTAAATATGTCAGTCTGAGTGAAACAATAAGAGGGTTCAAAATGATTTTAGCCGGTGAATTAGATAGTTTGCCCGAACAAGCTTTTTATTTAGTGGGTAATATTGATGAAGCCACTGCAAAAGCTGCAGTTTTACAATTAGATAATTTATAGAAAAAATGAAATTGAATCTCCGTGTAATGGCTCCTAATCGAATTGTTTGGAATTCTGAAGTAGAAGAAATAATTTTATCTACAAATAGTGGGAAAATCGGCATATTACCAAATCATGCTCCATTACTTACAGCATTAGATATTGGAGTTACACAAATACGTCGTAATGGACAATGGTCAAATATGGCTTTGATGGGTGGTTTTGGTATGATAGATAGAAATCAAGTGATCATATTAGTAAATGAAGCAGAAAAGGGTAGTGACATTGATACTGAAGAAGCGAAAAGAAAATTTTTACGGGCTAAATATGATTTAGAACAGGCTGAAAGTAGAAAAAATAGAATTGAAGCAAATTTAGCACTGAAAAGAGCAAAAGCACGGTTGGATGCAGCAACGACTTAAAGTAACATTTTTTTGAATTTTTACGACTTTTCTTTTTTCGATTACAAAAAAGCGAAAAAAGAAAAGTCGTAATCTTTTTTGCTATACCTGAAACTACTCACAAGACATATATTTATATTGCTAGTAGTACCTATAAAATATAAAATTTAAGGATCTTTTTTTTTTCAATTTTTAACTCTTCTCTATTTCTATATAGTGACTAAGTCGTCTAAATGATTCACGGATCCTTCTCACCTTCTCACTAGTTCACCTCAAATAAACCAAAATTCGGTATAGAACATATATTTCTATTGGAAAGTGTATTATCTTTTTAATCTTTAACTATTCTAGGTTTCTATGATTTCTATAACAAACCATAATAATCTTATTAAGCAAAATAACTTTAATTAATAATTAATTAACTTATTCTTTTTTTGATTAAAGTAAGTTAGATAAAGTGAATAAACTAAAAAACTCCGTCAAAAATTTATACATCCATATACTGCTAGATCTTAATCCAAATACCTTTGTGAGACATAAAATTGAATTTAGAATTTATTGTTTCTACTATAATAAGTAATATAAGAAAATAAGTAATATAAGAAGCTCCCTATTACTAAGAATTTCTTAGATGTAGGAGAAAAAGTTATGTGAAGAAAAAGATCAACTAAATATAAAATAAATTAAAGATATTTTTTTTATTTAGTTGAATAAATGACTGAAAGAATTTTTCTTTTTTTTTATTGGATTAATCAGAATTTAATTATTACTTAAATTCAATATTACTTAAATTCAAACGTGTAAAGACCATCCTTAAAAATTGAATTTTAGTTACCTACTATTGGATTTGAACCAATGACTCTCGCCGTATGAAAGCGATACTCTAACCACTGAGTTAAGTAGGTATTTTGTTTCTCTTAAAAAAGAATTATAATAATTTTTTTAATTGGAAGCAAGTTGTTCTGGTAAAAGTAGAATTAATAAAATGCTTAAAAAATTCTATCTAAAACCAGATTTTGACTTGACAAAAACGTGTTAATGAAGCTATAATAATATAACAAAGTCAGTCAATCTTAACAAAATCAAAAAAAGGGCTATAGCTCAGCGGCAGAGCGCCTCGTTTACACGTGCGCCAATGTTTCTACAGAGATATTTATCGATTCTTCCGATTCACAAAAGAAAAGTTACGTAAATTTCATTGTCTAATTTTCAAAAATCACGTTTTGAAGTAGAAAATAGCATGACAATTAGAATTTCTAAATAGAAATTCTATTAAGAAATCTAGTCGACATGGTCAAAAAATAAGGTTAATGCTAGGATATTAAGGATAATGCAGGCACTTAAGGAAAACAGATCCCTTTTCGCTTTATGAGATTTAAGGTGTATGAATTCTCATATCTTATTCCAAGGCGATGGAAACTCTTCATGAGTCAATATCAATCCAAAAACGTAAACCTATTTTGACAAATCAGAATATCCTGAAAAACTTTGGGAAAGCTCTGATAATTAATATCAGAGCACGCGGAACCATCTCATTATTTCTTTTTATTTATACTTTTTATTTATACAAATAAAAAGTAAAACTGTAGAAAAAAGGATGGTTAATCAACTAATCTAAGGTTAGCTGATAAGTGAGCCCAATGCATAGAAATATGCATGTTGGGTTCTAGAAACGTTTGAAGCTTATTCAATAGAGTTTCATTCGTTTAACCGAGAATGTCTACGGTTCGAATCCGTATAGCCCTAATTTTTAGTTACTGCAAAAAAAAAGGTTCCATTCAAAATTCTAGATTGAAACTATTGATGATTAGAATATAAAAAAGGAGGTTCTACTTTTAAGTTTAGAATAAGAGAAAAAAATAAAAGGGAGTAAATTTATGTTTGTGCTTTCAAATTATAATTCTTTTTGGATCTTCTTATTACTTGTAAGTTTTATTCCTTTCTTAGCTTTTTCAATTTCTGGATTTTTGGCTCCTAGTAATTTAGGACCAGAGAAGCTTACTAGTTACGAATCAGGTATAGAACCGATGGGAGATGCGTGGATACAATTTCAAATCCGTTACTATATGTTTGCTCTAGTTTTTGTGATTTTTGATGTAGAAACTGTTTTTCTGTACCCATGGGCTATGTGTTTTAATGATTTCGGTATAGCTGCTTTTATTGAAGCTTTAGTATTCCTTTTTATTTTGCTTATTGGATTAGTGTACGCATGGCGAAAAGGAGCATTAGAATGGTCCTAAATCCTTCAATTATTCATGAAAAAATTAGATTTTCGATGGAACCCTCCATAGATTCAAATACAAATGAATTGGATGCAATTATTTTGACTAATCTTAAGGATTTTTCCAATTGGGCTAGACTGTCAAGTCTTTGGCCACTTCTTTATGGTACTAGTTGTTGTTTTATCGAATTTGCCTCTCTCATCGGTTCACGGTTTGACTTTGATCGTTATGGATTAGTACCTAGATCCAGTCCCAGACAAGCTGATCTTCTAATAACAGCCGGTACTGTGACTATGAAAATGGCTCCTTCTTTGGTTAGATTATATGAACAAATGCCTGAACCTAAATATGTAATCGCCATGGGAGCCTGTACTATCACCGGAGGTATGTTCAGTACAGATTCTTATAGTACTGTTCGTGGAGTGGATAAACTGATTCCTGTTAATGTTTATTTACCTGGATGTCCGCCGAAACCCGAAGCTATCATAGATGCTGTGGTGAAACTACGTAAAGAAGTAGCTCGAGAAACATATAACACAAAAGTAAAATCAAATAACGATAAAAGATTTTTTAGTGCTGATCATAAATTTAATTTAATTCAGAATAATTTTAATCAACAAACCAATTATTCATTACTTAATACTTATCCACAATTATTATGTAATGACTATTCAAAGGTAAATTCGATTGAAAAAGATAGAAATTCTAATCCATATAGTACTAATAAAAATTCAGCCTAACTTAAAAGATTTTATAATGGGACAATGACGGAATGACATCAAATTCTAACAAAATTATCAATGATAATTTCAATAGTAACAGGAGGGGTCGATTATCCATATGGATGGCACAAAATGAATTATCTCATCGACCTTTGGGTTTTGATTATCAGGGGGTGGAGGTTTTACAAATAAAAGCAGAAGATTTACCTTCCATTGCTGTCGCTTTATATGTTTATGGTTTTAATTATCTTCGTTGTCAATGTGCTTATGATGTAATGCCTGGAGGATTCTTGGCTAGTGTTTATTATCTCGTACAAGTTCAGGACAATTCAGATCAACCGGAAGAAGTTTGTTTGAAAGTATTTGTTTCTAGAAAAAATCCCAGAATTCCTTCTTTATTTTGGATTTGGAAGAGTTCTGATTTTCAAGAACAGGAATCATATGATATGTTTGGAATTCTTTATGAAAGTCATCCACACCTCAAACGTATATTAATGCCAGAAAGTTGGATTGGGTGGCCGTTACGTAAGGATTATATTGTTCCTAATTTTTATGAATTACAAGATGCTTTTTGAATAGAAAAAGAATAACATAATAAAAATCTATTTTTATTTATTCCTTTAAGACGGATGAAATAGAATATAACAAGTATGAAAGTTTTCAATATTTGAAACAAAAAAATACCGTTGGTAGTATTACGGAATAATTTATTTAATTACCTACGATAGAGGTTTAGATAACAAAGAACTATTAGGTAGAGAAAGAAAAAAAAAGAACTCAATTTTATGCCAGGAACCAGATTTGAACTGGTGACACGAGGATTTTCAATCCTCTGCTCTACCAACTGAGCTATCCCGGCTTCTTAAATAATATTGTAAATGATTTTTGGAAATATTGTCAATTTAAAAAGTTCATGATAAATGCAATTGAAATTGAGTTCTTTTTTTTTCTTTCTCTACCTAATAGTTCTTTAATAGTTCTTTGTCTAATGTTTAAAAAATTTATTAAATTTGTCTAATTTAATGATTTTTCTATGTTTTTTATTTGATCAGTTACTTGTTAACCTTTTTGGATTTTGTTATTTATCCGTTTAATTACTAAATTTCTTAAATTTGAGTGGGGGTAGAGGGATTTGAACCCTCACGGTTGTAAAAAACCAACGGATTTTCTTTCTATCACAATTTGCATTGTTGTTAACAAAAACAATATAAAATAGGACTCTATCTTTATTCTCACTTTTCAAAGATTCAATTTTTTGAATTTTTTTCTTTTCAGTCAATATTTTGAATCATTGTTAGAATAGCTTCCATTGAGTCTCTGCACCTATTCTAGGTAGAATTTGGCTCAGGATTGTCTATCAAAAGGCCTAGGTTTCCCTGAATTTGAAAGCTGCCATTCAGTAAGTTACCATACTGACGCTCAATCTTACTAAGTCCGTAGCGTCTACCATTCCGCCATACCCCCCCCTTTAAAAATTGTAAAGGATAACTTAGTTAGGTAAATATGTGCTTTTTCCTTCAATTAGTTTTAAGTATTTTTTTTAGAAAAAACTATATATATATGGAAACAAAATAAATATTTTATTACAGCCACAAAAAGAATATAAATTAAATTTAAAGTTAATTGCAATATGGAATTGATATTTATTCATTTAATGAATATAATAATTAAAAATTTAAGATATTTAAGTTGTAAATTAATTTTTAGACTAGAAATAATATTATCATTTCAGATTTAATTTGCCTGCTTAGCTCAGAGGTTAGAGCACCGCATTTGTAATGCGATGGTCATCGGTTCAACTCCGATAGCAGGCTTCACTCTTTAATTTAAGATAAAAAAATAAGAGAATGAAACTATTTTTTTATTTGTTATCTATTATTTCGTATGCTAGCATTATTATGATGGTAGAGGATAACTATTACAATAGTCAGTTTAAAGATGTTATTAATGTTTCATTCTTTACATAAAAATTCTATATAGATAATTGATTAAATAAGAAGGAGTTGTTATGTCCCGTTATCGAGGACCTCGTTTAAGGATAATACGTCGTTTGCGAAATTTACCAGGACTCACCAATAAATTAGTCGAATCAAAGAAAAATCAAGCAAGTGGGAATGATCAATCAAATCAGAAAAAAGTTTCACAGTATTGTATTCGTTTGGAAGCTAAACAAAGATTACGATTTAATTATGGATTAACAGAAAGACAATTACTAAATTACGTACGTATTGCTAGATGCGCTAAAGGATCCACTGGACAAATATTATTACAATTACTTGAAATGCGTTTAGATAATATTTTATTTCGTCTAGGTTTTGTTCCTACTATTCCTTCTGCAAGACAATTGATTAATCATAGACATATTCTAGTGAATAATCGTATTGTTGATATACCAAGTTTTCATTGTAAACCCAAAGATATTATTACAATAGGAGCACCTAAAACTTATCAATCCATTATTACTAAAAGAATAGAAGCTTTTGCTAAGGATCAGATACCTGATCACCTTACTTTATCGCTCTCTGAACAAAAAAAACCAAAAGGATTCGTTAATTACTTGATTAATCGTGAATCTATTGGTTTGAAGATAAATGAATTGTTAGTTGTAGAATATTACTCCCGAAAAGCGTAGAAGAATTACATGAAAAAAAGGATCAAAAGGCTCTTCTCGATTTTATATAGTAGATACTATATAAAATCACCTTTATTTATAAGTGCTTCTCAAAAAAATAGAGAGAAGCTTTTTATATAAATAGTGAATACTCAAAAGCTATTGTATTTTTGTCTAAAAAAGAAAATAACTTTTATTGAAGGAAAGAGAGGGATTCGAACCCTCGGTAAACGGAAAGCTTACATAGCAGTTCCAGTGCTACACCTTCAACCACTCGGCCATCTTTCCTGAAAAAACTATATGGGTGGGTTATTATTTTCTTCATTTACATTTTAAATAATCAACTATTCGCTGACAAGTATTACTTAATAAACTAAGATTGGAGTATAACCCACACTCAAATTATGTTAAAATTTTTCTTCATTTTTATTGTACTTTGATTTTTTTTGAAAATAATAAAAAGAAGGTAAAAGAGATTTATATCCATAAAAAAATGATTCACAAGGAGCTTTTTACTGCAATATGCCTAGATCCCAACGAAATGATAATTTTATCGATAAAACTTTCACAATAGTTGCAGATATATTATTACGACTAATACCCACAACTCAACGAGAAAAAGAAGCTTTTACTTATTATAGAGATGGTGCGATTTGAGCAAAAAAAGAGACTGAAAAACTATCAGTATTTTTGACGCAAAAAAACCTAAGTTTCGTGGAGGTGCGTTCTTACTGTAGAACAAATCCGTACATCGTGTATCCTCGATCGAAACAACCTCAAAGATTTTGATTCAAAAAAGATCAAATGTTGAGCTAGAGGTCAAGTAACCTATTAAAATTATTAAAATTTTATCAAATAGGGAAAGAAGTGGAAGGGGATAAGCATTACGTGTAGAAACCGACAATATAAAAGCTTCGTTAGAATGTTGCTCAAAATAATTAAGAATTTCTAAATTATTATGAATGATTGGGACAACAAACATCCATCTCGTTTGTATTTTGGATACCCATAAAATCATCGAAGATCGTCGGGATAGCTGATCCCTATAAAATACGAAGCATTAGGAACAAAGAAATTGTTGCATAATTAAACACCACCAAATTTGATAATTTCAACAAGAAGGATGGCTAGATATTAATTAGTAGAAAACACTAGCCCCTGGCAATCCATAGAAACATGAGGTAGGAATTTTTTTTAATTCTAAAGATTTTTTTTCTCTAGATGGCTTTTGTACAGGAGGAGCCGTATGAGATGTAAATTTCATGTACGGTTTTGAAACGGAGTTCCATTCAATGAAATGAACGATCGTAACGAATGTCCGCTCAGTCCGAAGGAGAGTATGCCGAAGCTTTACAAAATTATTATTAAGCTATGCGTTTAGAAATGGATCCATATCATGGAAGTTATATACTTTATACTATTGGTCTTATTCATACAAGAAATGGAGAACATGCCAAAGCTTTAGAATATTATTCTCAAGCATTGGAACGAAATCCCTCTTTACCACAAGCATTTTATCATATGGCCGTGATCTGTCATTACGTGCGACTATCCACCCCAAGATTTTCTTAGTTTTCTACTACTAAAAAAATAGAACCTCCATCACAAAAAAATTGAATTTATTTTTGATTAAAACTTTTTTTCATAGCTGTAATGAAAAAAGATTATTTATACAAACCCAATCATATGAATAATTTTTGAGGTTTTGATTCTATGGAAAATTTAGGTTCAATTGCTGTCTAAAGTATCGTAAAGATCTTTTATTGAAATTTTGGGTTGATACAAGAATATTTGCTTTAATATAGATCGAATTTTGTAATAAATTCATTTAATTTTTTTTTAGCAACGGTATAGTTACAAATCCTAAAGAAAAAATCAGAGAAGATTTTATAAGCTAATTGGGTGGGTAGTTACCCTTCAAAAACAGAAATTGTTTATTTTTCTACGTTAAAAAAAGAATAATAATTATTTTTGGGGGTTTGAAAATAGAAAGAAATTCTGGTTTTTAACTGACAAATTAGAAAACTATTTTAACTATGACAACAAAGTTTCAACGTAAGTAAATAGATTTTGTTCAAAAAAATTTTAGTAATACATCTAAAATAACAATTTTATCTAATTTAATTTTTTATTAGTTGATAGAGCCGTATGAGATAGGAAACTCTCATGTACGGTTCATAAAGTAGGGTAATTAATCTTACCTATGCTGCTCGAGGAGAACAGGCCATTCAACAGGGAGATCAAGAAATTTCGGAAGCTTGGTTTGACCGAGCTGCTGAATACTGGGAACAAGCAATATCACTTGCTCCGAGTAACTATAAAGAAGCACAAAATTGGTTTAAAATTACAGGTCGTTAGAGAAAATTACACAAATTTTAGACAAAAATGAAAAAATAGAATTTATTTCAACTTCTATTTCTTCTATTTTTGTGAACGTTTTTTGAAATAAAAACTTAGGAATTAGTGATTAAAAAAAAATACAATTTCTTTTTGTTAGGTCCGTTAAGCACTAATGGATTATTGTAATAATAATAACGAAATCAAATGCTTGCCTTAGAAACTTCTTTATCATAGTTGTTCTAGTCGAGGACTTAGAAAAAAAGAACTAAAAAATCAGTTGTGAGATAACAGTTTCTCAGAAGTTTCCTTTTTTTTTTATTGGCAGGCTATTGCTATCTCTTGTCCTGAGAGAGGAGAATCTCAATGACTATACGTTCACCGGAACCGGAAGTCAAGATTATAGTAGAAAAAGATCCTGTAAGAACTTCCTTTGAGAAATGGGCTCAACCTGGTCATTTTTCAAAAACTTTAGCTAAAGGTCCTAATACTACTACCTGGATATGGAACTTACATGCTGATGCTCACGATTTTGATAGCCATACAAATGATTTGGAAGATATTTCCCGTAAAATTTTTAGTGCTCATTTTGGCCAATTATCTATAATTTTTATTTGGCTAAGCGGTATGTATTTTCATGGAGCCCGTTTTTCTAATTATGAAGCATGGTTAAGTGATCCAACTCATATTAAACCCAGCGCTCAAGTAGTTTGGCCAATAGTGGGTCAAGAAATTTTGAATGGAGATGTTGGTGGAGGTTTTCAAGGTATACAAATAACCTCTGGTTTTTTCCAACTTTGGCGAGCATCTGGAATAACTAATGAATTACAACTTTACTGCACTGCAATTGGGGCATTAATTTTTGCCGGACTGATGCTTTTTGCTGGTTGGTTTCATTACCACAAAGCTGCACCAAAATTGGCTTGGTTTCAAGATGTGGAATCTATGTTAAATCATCATCTTGCTGGTCTATTGGGTCTCGGTTCATTAGGCTGGGCGGGTCATCAAGTACATGTTTCTTTACCTATTAATCAACTATTAGACTCGGGAGTAGACCCGCGAGAAATACCTCTTCCCCACGAGTTTATCTTGAATCGGGATTTATTAGCTCAATTATATCCCAGTTTTTCTGAAGGATTAACTCCTTTTTTTAACTTAGAATGGTCAAAATACTCAGATTTTTTAACATTTCGAGGAGGTTTAAATCCAGTAACTGGGGGTTTGTGGTTAACTGATACGGCTCACCATCACATAGCCATTGCAGTTTTATTTCTTATAGCTGGTCATATGTATCGAACTAATTGGGGTATTGGACATAGTATAAAGGAAATATTAGAAGCACATAAAGGTCCTTTTACAGGTGAAGGTCATAGAGGTCTTTTTGAAATTTTAACAAGTTCTTGGCATGCTCAATTAGCAGTGAATTTAGCAATGTTGGGTTCATTAACCATTATAGTTGCACATCATATGTATGCTATGCCTCCATATCCTTATTTGGCGACTGATTATGGTACACAACTTTCTCTGTTCACACATCATATGTGGATTGGAGGATTTCTTGTGGTTGGAGCTGCAGCACATGCAGCTATTTTTATGGTTAGAGATTATGATCCTTCCACGCAATATAATAATCTCTTAGATCGTGTTATTCGACACCGAGATGCAATAATTTCCCATCTTAATTGGGTCTGTATTTTTCTTGGTTTTCATAGTTTTGGATTATATATCCATAATGACACCATGAGTGCTCTGGGACGACCCCAAGATATGTTTTCCGACACAGCCATCCAATTACAACCCATTTTTGCTCAATGGATCCAAAATACTCATGCATTGGCTCCTAGTTTAACAGCGCCTAATGCAACAGCAAGTACTAGTTTAACTTGGGGAGGAGGTGATTTAGTCAGTGTGGGTGGTCGAGTAGCTTTATTACCAATTCCATTAGGAACTGCGGATTTCTTAGTTCATCATATTCATGCATTTACTATTCATGTGACTGTATTAATATTACTAAAAGGAGTCTTATTTGCTCGTAGTTCACGTCTGATACCGGATAAAGCAAACTTAGGTTTTCGTTTTCCTTGTGATGGTCCAGGAAGAGGCGGAACTTGTCAAGTATCGGCTTGGGATCATGTTTTTCTGGGATTATTTTGGATGTATAATTCAATTTCTGTAGTAATTTTTCATTTCAGTTGGAAAATGCAATCAGATGTTTGGGGTAGCATAAACGAGCAGGGTGTTATAAGTCATATTACAGGAGGGAATTTCGCACAAAGTGCGACAACAATCAATGGGTGGCTTCGTGATTTTTTATGGGCACAAGCATCACAAGTTATTCAATCTTATGGTTCTTCATTATCAGCCTATGGTTTATTATTTTTAGGTGCTCATTTCGTTTGGGCATTTAGTTTAATGTTCCTATTCAGTGGACGGGGATATTGGCAAGAACTAATAGAGTCCATTTTGTGGGCTCATAATAAATTAAAAGTTGCTCCTGCTATTCAGCCTAGAGCCTTAAGTATTGTACAAGGACGGGCTGTGGGAGTAGCTCATTACCTTTTAGGTGGAATTGCCACAACATGGGCGTTCTTCTTAGCAAGAATTATTGCAGTAGGATAACGGCTAGGAGGATTCGAAAAGCATTATGGCATCAAGATTTCCAAAGTTCAGCCAGGGCCTAGCTCAAGACCCGACTACTCGTCGTATTTGGTTTGGTATTGCTACCGCACATGATTTCGAGAGTCATGATGATATGACTGAAGAACGTCTTTATCAAAAGATATTTGCTTCTCATTTCGGTCAAATAGCAATTATATTTCTATGGACCTCCGGTAATTTATTTCATGTAGCTTGGCAGGGTAATTTTGAAGCATGGGTACAAGATCCCCTACACGTAAGACCTATTGCTCATGCAATTTGGGATCCTCATTTTGGTCAACCTGCTGTTGAAGCATATACTCGGGGTGGTGCTTCGGGGCCTGTTAATATTGCTTATTCTGGTGTTTACCAGTGGTGGTACACCATTGGTTTACGTACTAATGACGATCTTTATACGGGAGCCTTGTTTTTAATAATACTATCAGCTCTATTTCTGTTCGCAGGTTGGTTACATTTGCAACCTAAATGGAAACCTGGTCTTTCATGGTTCAAAAATGCAGAATCTCGTCTTAATCATCATTTAGCAGGATTATTTGGAGTAAGCTCTTTAGCTTGGACAGGACATTTGGTTCATGTGGCTATTCCTGAAGCGAGAGGACAGCATGTCAGATGGAATAATTTTCTGAATGTTTTGCCTCACCCTCAAGGCCTGGGACCTTTCTTTTCCGGTCAATGGAGTATTTATGCACAAAACGCTGATTCTAACAATCATTTGTTTGGTACATCACAAGGAGCAGGTACTGCAATATTAACCTTTATTGGAGGATTTCATCCGCAAACTCAAAGTTTATGGTTAAGTGATATGGCTCATCACCATTTAGCTATTGCGGTTGTTTTTATTGTTGCTGGGCATATGTATCGAACTAATTTTGGTATCGGGCACAGTATGAGAGAAATTCTGGAAGCTCATGTTCCTCCAACTGGTAAATTAGGACGAGGTCATAAGGGCCTTTACGATACAATTAATAATTCTCTTCATTTTCAATTAGGTCTTGCTTTAGCAGCTCTAGGAGTTATTACTTCCTTAGTAGCTCAACATATGTATTCCATACCTGCATATGCTTTTATAGCTCAAGATTATACTACACAAGCCGCATTGTACACTCATCATCAATACATTGCTGGTTTTATTATGACCGGTGCTTTTGCTCACGGAGCTATTTTTTTCATACGAGATTATAATCCGGAACAGAATAAAGATAACGTATTGGCTCGGATGTTAGAACATAAAGAAGCTATCATTTCTCATTTGAGTTGGGCTAGTTTATTTCTAGGTTTCCATACTTTGGGTCTTTATGTTCACAATGATGTTATGTTAGCTTTTGGTACACCGGAAAAACAAATTTTGATCGAACCCGTATTCGCTCAATGGATACAGGCTACTCATGGCAAATCTTTATATGGTTTTGATGTCCTTTTATCTTCATCAACAAGTCCAGCTTTTAATGCTGGGCAAAGTTTATGGTTACCTGGTTGGTTAGATGCTATTAATAATGAGAGTAATTCCTTGTTTCTAACAATAGGTCCTGGAGATTTTTTAGTACATCATGCTATTGCATTAGGTTTACATACAACCACATTAATTTTAGTCAAAGGGGCTTTAGATGCACGTGGCTCAAAACTAATGCCCGATAAAAAAGAATTTGGTTATAGCTTTCCTTGTGACGGTCCTGGACGAGGAGGTACTTGTGATATTTCAGCTTGGGATGCGTTTTACCTAGCAGTTTTTTGGATGTTAAATACCATTGGTTGGGTTACTTTCTATTGGCATTGGAAACATATTACTTTATGGCAAGGAAACGTAGCACAATTCAATGAATCTTCTACTTATTTAATGGGATGGCTAAGAGATTATCTTTGGTTAAACTCTTCACAACTTATTAATGGTTATAACCCATTTGGTATGAACAGTCTATCTGTGTGGGCATGGATGTTTTTGTTCGGTCATCTCGTTTGGGCTACTGGATTCATGTTCCTAATTTCCTGGCGTGGGTATTGGCAAGAACTTATTGAAACTTTGGCTTGGGCCCATGAACGTACTCCTCTAGCTAACCTTGTACGTTGGAAAGATAAACCTGTTGCTCTTTCAATTGTGCAAGCCCGATTAGTAGGCTTAGTTCATTTTTCGGTAGGCTATATATTCACCTATGCAGCTTTCTTAATTGCTTCAACATCAGGAAAATTTGGCTAACTTTTTTTATTCTTAGTATGATGAAAATTTAACCTGATATAACTTAATTTGACTAAACCTATATAAATTTATATAGGTTTAGTCAAATTAAGTTTTCTATAGAAAAACGAAAAAAATGCAAGATTAAATAAAAATTACCTTATTTTTAATAAAAAACTTTATGGCTAAGAAAAGTCTTCTAGAAAGGGAGAGAAAAAGAAAAAATTTGATTGAAAAGTTTAAACTTACTCGTACCATTTTGCGAGAAAAATTGAACAACATTAATTTATCACTTGATGAAAAAATGCAAATTTCTGCAAAATTACAATCATTACCACGTAACAGTGCACCGACTCGTTCTCATCATCGTTGTTTCGTAACTGGACGGCCTCGATCAATTTATAGAGATTTTAATCTTTCTAGGCACGTACTTCGTGAAATGGCACATGAATGTGTATTACCCGGCATAACAAAATCAAGTTGGTAAAAAAATTCTGTTAATTTATTCCTCGTAGATGAAAATCTATAATTGATTCTCAAATCAGCAATTTTTTTATGTATTACCAAAATGTTCGATGTAATAAATATAATAATTACATCGAATAACTTCTATTTCAGTTGACTTAGCGGGGTAGAGCAGTTTGGTAGCTCGCAAGGCTCATAACCTTGAGGTCACGGGTTCAAATCCTGTCCCCGCAAAAAAAAGATAGTAAAAAGAAAAAGTTTTCTTATTTAGCCAAAATGTGGTCAATCATATAAGAGGCCTTTTTTAGTCTTTTTTACTTTGTTAATTTTAGTAGGCTTTTTTTATTGAGACTAAAAAAAATCTAATATATTAGTAATTAATATTATGCCCTTTTAACTCAGTGGTAGAGTACCGCCATGGTAAGGCGTAAGTCATCGGTTCAAATCCGATAAAGGGCTTCGTATTTAAAATTTTATTATTAAAAAATGTAGGTTCTACTAAAACTAAAAAAAGAATTAAAAAGTAAACTTAAAGTTTATTTCTAGAAACAAATAAGCTATTCTGATATTTGAGTTTTATCAATAAATATGATCTAAAATAATTTCAAAAAAAATTCGATTAAAGACAACAAAAAAACTATATATTAGTTAGGTTGTTGTTATTTTACTTTTTGTTTTTTAGAGTTTATTCATCTAGATTTGGAACCCACTACCTGCAAAATAAAATAAATCAAACTATAATTTTTTTGAAGTTCTTTTACTTCATAAATGTATGTATAGAAAAACTTTCAATTCTCATAAGAAACTGGTAGAATAAATAGAAAAAGATGTATAAAAGATTGGTAATTAATGAAGGATTTCCTTTTTTTTCAAAAATTTAATTAAATCTATATTTACTACCAAAATGATCAAATTTACAAGAATTAAAAACTAATCTAGATTTTAAACTGTGAATGAAAGGATAAAAAAAGGTGACATTTTAATTTGATAAAGAAAAAGTTTAATCCAATAAAAGTTTGACACTATTTAGATAGTTATAACTTTAAGAAGAAGAGAAAAGTTGACCTACTTACCATAGATTTATCGACCACTTCTTTACCTTGTTTTATTTTATTTGTTTTTTTTTTTAACTCTTTAGTTTCCTTATAAAACTAGTTCTTCCAAAATAAAATTAGGGGTCGTTTTAAAATCGCTAGAATTCTAAATTTTATAGAAATCTATAGAATTTTGTATTCTATAGTTGGTCTATAAAAATTTATTTGATAGTTTAAATTTGGTAAGGAGTAAAAAAAAACATTTCTATATAGAAATGTTTTTTTAAGGTACTTAAATATGATGAAGCTATTCAATTAGGAGAAATACTATGACTATAGCGATTGGAAAGTCTTCCAAAGAATCTAAAGATTTATTCGATAGTATGGATGACTGGTTAAGAAGAGACCGTTTTGTCTTTGTAGGTTGGTCCGGTCTTTTGCTATTTCCGTGTGCTTATTTTGCTCTAGGCGGTTGGTTCACTGGTACAACTTTTGTTACTTCATGGTATACTCATGGATTGGCAAGTTCTTATCTTGAAGGTTGTAATTTTTTAACTGCAGCAGTTTCTACCCCTGCTAATAGTTTAGCACATTCTTTGCTTTTACTATGGGGTCCAGAAGCACAAGGCGATTTCACCCGTTGGTGTCAATTAGGTGGTCTTTGGACTTTTGTTGCCCTTCACGGTGCTTTCGGTCTAATCGGTTTTATGTTACGTCAATTTGAACTTGCTCGATCTGTTCAATTACGCCCTTATAATGCAATTGCATTTTCTGGTCCAATTGCAGTTTTTGTTTCTGTATTCTTAATTTATCCTTTAGGACAATCGGGTTGGTTTTTCGCACCTAGTTTTGGTGTAGCAGCTATATTCCGATTCATTCTATTCTTTCAAGGATTTCATAACTGGACTTTGAATCCTTTTCATATGATGGGAGTGGCTGGAGTTTTAGGGGCTGCTTTATTATGTGCTATTCACGGTGCTACAGTAGAAAATACTCTATTTGAAGATGGTGATGGGGCCAATACTTTTCGTGCTTTCAACCCAACTCAGTCTGAAGAAACTTATTCTATGGTTACTGCTAATCGATTCTGGTCCCAAATATTTGGTGTTGCTTTCTCCAATAAACGCTGGTTACACTTTTTCATGTTATTTGTGCCTGTAACTGGTTTATGGATGAGTGCTGTTGGAGTCGTTGGATTAGCTTTAAATTTACGTGCATATGATTTCGTTTCTCAAGAAATTCGTGCAGCAGAAGATCCTGAATTCGAAACTTTCTACACAAAAAATATTCTTTTGAACGAAGGTATTCGTGCTTGGATGGCAGCTCAAGATCAGCCTCATGAAAATCTTGTATTCCCTGAGGAGGTTTTACCCCGTGGAAACGCTCTTTAATGGAACTTTATCTATAGCAGGTCGTGACCAAGAAACTACAGGTTTTGCTTGGTGGGCTGGCAATGCTCGACTTATCAATCTTTCGGGTAAGTTGTTGGGTGCGCATGTTGCTCATGCTGGTTTGATTGTATTCTGGGCGGGTGCTATGAATTTATTTGAGGTGGCTCATTTTGTTCCGGAAAAACCTATGTACGAACAAGGATTGATCTTATTACCTCATTTAGCTACTCTTGGATGGGGTATAGGTCCTGGTGGAGAGGTTATCGATACTTTTCCCTATTTCGTATCAGGTGTACTTCACTTGATATCTTCAGCAGTTTTAGGGTTTGGAGGTGTTTATCATGCACTAATTGGACCCGAAACTTTAGAAGAATCTTTTCCATTTTTTGGGTATGTGTGGAAGGATAAAAATAAAATGACTACTATTTTGGGTATTCATTTAATTCTACTAGGCGCTGGTGCGTTTTTGCTAGTATTAAAAGCTCTTTATTTTGGTGGTGTATATGATACATGGGCCCCTGGGGGTGGGGATGTACGTAAAATAACCAACTTAACTCTAAGTCCAAGTGTTATTTTTGGTTATTTACTTAAATCACCTTTTGGTGGAGAAGGATGGATCGTTAGTGTCGATAATTTGGAAGATATCATTGGTGGACATGTCTGGTTAGGTTCTATCTGTATTTTTGGTGGAATCTGGCATATTTTGACTAAACCCTTCGCTTGGGCTCGCCGTGCTTTTGTATGGTCTGGTGAAGCTTATCTTTCTTACAGTCTCGCAGCACTTTCTGTTTTCGGTTTTATCGCATGTTGTTTTGTTTGGTTTAACAATACAGCTTATCCTAGTGAGTTTTATGGTCCTACCGGTCCAGAAGCTTCACAAGCCCAAGCATTTACCTTTTTAGTTAGAGATCAACGACTTGGCGCTAATATAGGTTCTGCCCAGGGACCTACTGGTTTAGGTAAATATCTTATGCGGTCTCCAACAGGGGAAATTATTTTTGGAGGCGAAACAATGCGTTTCTGGGATCTCCGCGCTCCTTGGCTAGAGCCTTTGAGAGGTCCTAATGGTTTGGATTCAAGTAAGTTGAAAAAAGATATTCAACCTTGGCAAGAAAGACGTTCGGCGGAGTATATGACTCATGCTCCTCTAGGTTCCTTAAATTCCGTAGGTGGTGTAGCTACTGAAATTAATGCTGTTAACTATGTGTCTCCACGAAGTTGGTTGTCAACTTCTCATTTTGTATTGGGATTCTTTTTCTTTGTAGGTCACTTATGGCATGCAGGACGAGCTCGTGCCGCTGCCGCTGGGTTTGAAAAAGGAATCGATCGTGATACTGAACCTGTTCTTTCTATGACACCTTTGAATTAGATAAGAAATTCAATTGAGGTATACAAAAATAGAAAGTTCTTGAACCTCTGAGTTTGTCTCTATAGCGAGGCTTTTTTCTATAGCCTCGCTATACAATTCAATAAATGAACAAGAGATTTATTCAATTAAGATAAAGGAGAGAGAGGGATTCGAACCCTCGATAGTTTCAATATTTAACTATGCCAGTTTTCAAGACTAGAGCCATAAACCACTCGGCCATCTCTCCGATACAATATTTTTACTTCTCTATTTAAAGCACGTAAAAAAAAAGAGTTTATTTATTTTACAGTAAATAAACACTTTAAATTTTAATCTATTTCTATATTATACTAAAAAAAACTACTAAAAAAAAAAAGAAATTATTTTTTTGTCCAAATAACTAACAATTCACAATCATGACTATTGCTTTTCAATTAACTGTTTTTGCATTAATAGCGATTTCACTACTTTTAGTAATCGGTGTACCTGTTGTACTGGCTTCTCCTGATGGATGGTCGAGTAATAAAAATATAGTTTTTTCAGGTGCTTCATTATGGATTGCCTTGGTTTTTTTGGTTGGAATACTTAATTCCTTCCTGTCTTAGTAGGGAAAACTTTTGAAAGTACTACTCGTAGGAATAATAGTGAAAAACCCTTCCCTAGCTACTTATTATTCATTTTTAAAAAGTTTTAGTTGTAAAAAAAGAATATATAATAATGACTAAGTTGAGGGAAGGGTTTCTTTGTTCTTTTTTTTTTCTTACAAAATGAAAAAGAACAAAGAAGAACAGCAATCTATTAACAACAGGTATGTGTTGATTTTATCAACAAATTTCTATACATTATCTATACAATCAGGATAAATACTTAGTAAAGCGGGTATGGTTCAATGGTAAAATATCTCCTTGCCATGGAGAAGACGCGGGTTCGATTCCCGCTACCCGCCTAAGTATTTATCCTAATTTACACGTGTTTTTTGGACTAATTCTAAAATGTATTTAGATATAAATGGAACATTAAAAACATTCTGAATTGTCATTACAAGGAAGCCCCCATCGTCTAGTGGCCTAGGACATCTCTCTTTCAAGGAGGCAACGGGGATTCGACTTCCCCTGGGGGTAGGGCATTAAAAAAGCCCTTTCGTTTTGAATTAAGTTATATTTCAAGTTTAGATTTAAATCCTCTAGTCAGGATTTTTGATTTTTGTTTGATTTATCTTTTAATATATTTTCATTTTTTTTTTTTTACAAACTTGGTAGATTTTTGGTGTGTCTTTTTTTTTAGCTTCTATTTGTATTTATAAGCATCCCCAACAAATTCTAAGATTTTTTTTATTTTTTTTTGTATATATATATATACAAAATTTTGTCAACTTCGTCTCGTTTTCTTGAGTTAACCCTTAATTGACATTTTTCCCCCGTAGCCTCTATACTAAAATAGACTTTTTAGCTTTGAAAAAATAAAAAATTTTGTATTTCTTTTTACTATTGACAAGTATTTTTCATTGTATTATACTGTATTTGATAGCGAAGTTTTGCATTTATTTTTTATCTTTTTTCTTTCTAAATTTTATTAATTTTTGACAATTAACAAGTTTTTATTTTATGTTATAGTATGATTTGTATTGACAAACCGTATTATTTCTTAATATAATTTGTGTGAGTTTAAGTTGGTTATCCAAAGTTTTTTATTGTTTTTCCTCTTTTGGTTAGCTGGTTATTTTTGAAAAAGATCTTTGAATATTTTCTGTTACTCAAAAAAAAGAGTAAAAAAAAATTGTGGACTGCAAATCCATAAGGAAAGTATAACCTACAGACTCGAAATCTATAGATTGGCCATACGACTTATGGACAGAAAATCTATAGGTTTGATGTATGGATCTATTGACAACAAATCCGGAATATAATTAGAATATTTATAGACTCCAAATCTATAGGTTTAGTTATAGGTCTGGTTTAGTGGTAGATCTCTAGACCTAAAAGCTATAGGTTTATGGATGGACTTCTGGACTTAAAATCCATAAGTTTGTTGTTTAGAGCTATTGACAACAAATCCGGAATATAATTAGAATATCTATAGACTCCAAATCTATAGCAAATCTATAGATATAGTTATAGGTATAGGTCTGGTGGTAAATCTATGGACTTAAAACCTATAGGTTGAGGGTACGATTTCTGGACAACAAATCCAGAATATATGTTGTTCAAATCTATTGACAACAAATGTGCAATATCTCTAAAATATCCATAGACTCCAAATCTATAGATATAGTTATAGATATAGTTATAGGTCTGGTGGTAAACCAATGGACTTAAAACCCATAGGTTGCAGGTACGATTTCTGGACAACAAATCCAGAATATATGTATGGACCTGTTGACAACAAATCCATAATATCTCTAAAATATCTGTAGACTCCAAATCTATAGATATAGTTATAGGTTAGGTGGTAAATCTATGGACCTAAAATCCATAGGTTGTGGGTACGACTTCTGGACAACAAATCCAGAAATCGTTGATATATGTATGGACCTATTGACAACAAATGTGCAATATCTCTAAAATATCCATAGACTCTAAATCTATAGATATAGTTATAGGTCTGGTGGTAAACCTATGTCCAAGACTCTGGACTTAAAATCCATAGGTTGCAGGTACGACTTCTGGACAACAAATCCATAAGTTTGAAGTTTGTTGTTTAAATCTATTGACAACAAATCCATAAGTTTATTGTTTAGATCTATTGACAAGAAATCTAAAATATAAGTCTAATTTCTAGACTCAAAATCTAAAGATTTGTTTATAGGTTAGGTTTAGTGGTAGAACTCTGGACTTAAAATCCATAGGTTTATGGATGGACTTCTGGACTTAAAATCCATAAGTTTGTTGTTTAGACCTATTGACAAGAAATCCATAAGTTTGTTGTTTAGAGCTATTGACAACAAATCCATAATATCTCTAAAATATCCATAGACTCCAAATCTATAGATATAGATATAGGTAGTTATAAGTCTGGTGGTAGAACTCTAGACTTAAAATCCATTGGTTGATGGATGGATTTCTGGACAACAAATCCAGAAGTTTGTTGTTTGTTGTTTAGAGATATTGACAACAAATCCACAATATCTCTAAAATATCCATAGACTCCAAATCTATAGATATAGTTATAGGTTAGGTGGTAGATCTCTGGACTTAAAATCCATAGGTTGGTGGTACGATTTCTGGACAAGAAATCCGGAAATCCATACCATAATATAGATATAACTTCTAGACTCAAAATCTAAAAGTATTTTGGTTTGATGGTAGAACTCTGGACTTAAAATCCATAGGTTGACCGTACAGTTTCTGGACTCAAAATCTAGAAGTTTGTTTGTTGATAGATCTATCGACGTAGATCTACCAACAACAAATCCATAATATATCTCTAACTTTTAGACTCAAAATCTAGAAGTACTTTGGTTTGATGTTAGATCTCTGGACAAAAAATCCATAGGTTGAGGGTTTTTTTATTTATGGAAAAAAAATCCATAGATTGGTGGTAACACTTATGGACAAGAAATCCATAACTATAGAACTTATGGACAAGAAATCCATAGGCTATAGAACTCTGGACTTAAAATCCATAGATTGGTGGTAACACTTATGGACAAGAAATCCATAAATAGAACTTATGGACAAGAAATCCATAGAGTTTTATTAGTTATGGACAAGAAATCCATAAATAGAACTTATGGACAAGAAATCCGTAGAGTTTTATTAGTTATGGACAAGAAATCCATAAATAGAACTTATGGACAAGAAATCCGTAGAGTTTTATTAGTTATGGACAAGAAATCCATAACGATAGAACTGTAGAACTATGGATGATATAACTATGTACAAGAAATTCATAGATTTTTGGTAATACTTATGGACAAGAAATCCGTAACTATAGAACTATGGACAAGAAATCCGTAGAGTTTTATTAGTTATGGACAAGAAATCCGTAACTATAGAAATATAGAAGCTTATGGACAAGAAATCCATAGATTTGTGGTAACACTTATGGACAAGAAATCCATAACTATAGAACTATAGAAGCTTATGGACAAGAAATCTATAAGTTTGGTTGTTTGTTGGTAAATTAATGGACAAGAAATCCATAGATTGGTGATAGAACTCTGGACTTAAAATCCATAGATTGTTGGTAAGATTAATGGACAAGAAATCTATAAGTTTGGTTGTTTGTTGGTAAATTAATGGACAAGAAATCCATAGTATAATTCTAACTTCTAGACTCAAAATCTAAAGGTTTGGTTATAGTTTGTTGAGGTTTGGTTATAGTTTGTTGAGGTTTGGTTATAGTTTGTTGGTAGATCTCTGGACTTAAAATCCATAGTTTGTTGTTTTATTTATGGACAAGAAATCCATAAATATAGGCTTATGGACAAAAAATCCATAAGTTATTCGTTGTTTTAGTTATGGACAAGAAATCCATAGGCTATAGAACTCTGGACTTAAAATCCATAGTTTGCTGGTAGATCTATGGACAAGAAATCCATAGATTGAGGGTTTTATCTATGGACAAGAAATCCATAGATTGAGGGTTTTATCTATGGACAAGAAATCCATAGATTGGGGGTACAACTATGGACTTAAAATCCATAGATTGTTGTTTTATTTATGGAAAAAAAATCCATAGGTTGTTGGTACAACTTATGGACAAGAAATCCGTAAGTTATTCGTTGTTTTAGTTATGGACTTAAAATCCATAGATTGTTGTTTTATTTATGGACAAGAAATCCATAAATATAGGCTTATGGACAAGAAATCTATGAAATCTATAAGTCCTTTGGTAAAGTAACTATGGACTTAAAATCCATAGTCTGGAGCTATAACTTATGGACCATAAATCCATAAGTTAAGTTGGTGATATAACTATGGACTTAAAATCCATAGTCTGGAACTAGAATTTATGGACCATAAACCCAGAAATATAGAACTATTAATGATATAACTATGGACTTAAAATCCATAGTCTGGAACTAGAACTTATGGACTGTAAATCCATAAGTTGGGTTTGAAGGTACGACTTATGGACTGTAAATCCATAAATATAGAACTATGGACTGTAAATCCATAAGTTGCGGTGGAAGCTTTTAGTTTATTGGACTTGATATAATTACTTATGGACTCTAAATCTATAATAAAAGCATTACACAGGTAATGGACGAGGAATCTATTACTTAAAATAAAATTTTGTATATTTATTGACCTTTTTATGATTTATAATCATATCAGTGGTTTTTGTATGGAATTTCATTCTTTTTTGTAATGGACAATAAATCTATATTGGAGGTTGAAGGTACGACTTATGAACAAGAAATCTTTAAGTAAAAGCTACTAATTGTATATTGTATTAGTTATGGACTTAAAATCCATAATGGATTTTAAGGTAGATCTATAGATTCTAACTCCATACATTGACAGTACAATTTCTGGACTCAAAATCCAGAAAAAACCAAGAACCAAGCAGGTTTTAGGGAGGAGAAATCCTTTATTCCTAGTTATTTATGGACCCTAAATTCAAAATAAATAGATAGAGTATTTTAATTAATCTTAAATCCCTGTCCTAAGAAGTGTCAATGATTTGACACTATAGGGTAGGTTACAAAAGAGATAGAACTTTTTTTTGTGCCCTACTAAAATTTATTTAGGGTCGATGCCCGAGTGGTTAAAGGGGACGGATTGTAAATCCGCTGGCTTTGCCTACGCTGGTTCGAATCCAGCTCGGCCCAATCATTACTTTTTTCTACTTTTTAGTAATGTAGAATGTAGATATATCGGGATTGACGGGTCTCGAACCCGCAACTTCCGCCTTGACAGGGCGGTGCTCTAACCAATTGAACTACAATCCCATTATATTTAAGTATACTTAAAAAAAGTGCTTATGTCAATTTAAAGTGAAAAAAAATAATATTGATATCAGATATAAATCGATTTAAACTCACATTTTTGTTTTCATTCACGTCTAAGTTTTGCTTGTGTCAATTTTGTAGAACTCTTGTGAACGACATCAATTGAATGTATAATATAATTTCGATAGGATAGAAGGTAAGAAAAAAAAGTGAAATTTTGACAAGATAGTTGATAGTTTTGCTGCGATAAAAAAAAATAAATAGAAAAGTTAATTATGGAAGTTAATATCCTTGCATTTATTGCTACTGCGCTTTTTGTACTGATTCCTACTGCATTTTTGATTATTTTATATGTACAAACAACTGCTCAAAGCAATTTTGATTAATTCTAAATTCTTTTAATTCTTGTTGTTTCGAAAAAAAAATTTCAGTTTTTTAAATCCTTCACTTTTGATTTTTGGATCCGATACTTTGATTATCCCAAATATTTTTGAGTGGAACCACAATTTTTTTTTGACATTGGGGTTGATACGTACATCTTATCAGATTTGCTATGAATTAAATAACACCAGACTTCTTTCATATTAAAAATTAAAATCTGAAACAAATATAAACTAATTGAGCAAAACATAAAAATTATTGTTCATCTATTTGATTTTATGTTTTGCTCAATTAGTTTATATTTGTTTTTATATTTGTTTGTGTTTGTTAAAAAACTCCTATGATTTTATAATAGGACAAGCATTTTTTAGCAAACCTATTCTTATCCGTTGTTATCAAAGCCCACTACGTCCCCATACAACTCATGAAATTGAAAATGTAAAAACAACCATCAGACCGGCCCAGGCAATACTAACTATATCTATATCCATAATTTTCTTATTAATATGATGTGCAATACTTTATAAATACATATACAACCCTTGTATCATAAGGAAAATCTTTTTAATTTTAGATATCCTTCTTGTGAATTAAAAATTTTAATGATTACTCTATAATAATCAAAATTTTCTAGAATCAAAAGATTTTTTCTTTTTTTGTCCATATCTAGTATATCTAGATTTTTTAAGAATGTTACTTATAGAAACACATACAAATTTGTTTACTGTTGCTATTTAAGTCTAAAAATCCGATTAAAGTATAATGGGTTGCCTATTAATAATAAATAAGGTTACTTTAAATGTGACAGGCTATAGTAAGAGATAGAGCATCTCATAATGTATCTAGATTTGTCATAATAGTCAGCCCAGGAAACATCACTTTTCTTTAAGGCGACACCCAGATTTGAACTGGGGGTTCAAGGATTTGCAATCCTTCGTCTTACCACTTGACTATATCGCCCCTGACTAATTAAATCATGCAATCGGTCATTAAACATAGAAAGAAAAGCAATTAAAAACATTAAAGATTGTTTTAATTATAATATCTATACTAAGTATCAACAAGCCTTTATCAAAAAAAGATCTATTTTTTTCCTTTTTCATATAAAGGCTATAAATTCATAGAGTTTGCATATAACCCGCCCGATTTTTTAATCATATAAAAAATAGTTTTATTTTTTTTTTAGATAGGTTACTGTTGATTTTTTATGAAAAAAAAGAGAATAAATTGTTTTTATATCCATTAGAAAGAAATAAAATAAAATGTCGACGGGAAAAAAACAAGGTACTTTTGTACCACCAGAATTTGGAAGAATCCAATCGGAAGAATTTTTACGTCTTGTTGATCAAGGTATCGTTGATGAGCTTACTAGTTTTCCAAAAATTGAAGATGGAGAAAAGGATTGTGAATTTTGTTTATTTGGGGAGGAATATCGATTTACAGAATCAATTGTTCAAGAACAAGATGCTATCTATGAATGTTCGACATACTCTTCTGATTTATATGTACTTGCTCAATTATCTAATAGGAAAAATAGGACAATTAAAAGACAAGTTGTATTGTTATGTAGTCTTCCATTATTTACTTCTCAAGGATTTTTTATCATTAATGGAGTTGCTCGAGTTGTTGTTAGTCAAATTCTTAGAAGCCCGGGTATTTATTATAGTCGTGAATTTGATCATAAGGGATTTCCTCTATATACAGGAACTATTATTTCAAATTTGGGAGGGAGATTTAAATTTGAGTTGGATAAGAAAGCAAGAATATGGGCTCGTGTTAGTAAAAAAAGAAAAGTTTCTATTTTCATTTTATTATTTGCTATTGGATTTAAACCCCGAGATATTTTCAATGACTTTAATTATCCAGAAATTCTTATTAAATTTTTTAAAAGGCAAGTGCGGGATATTCATTCAGTATAAGATGCTTTTGTTGAACTTTATAAGAGTCTTTATTCTATTACCGGGGATGTGCTATTTTCAGAATTTATTTATAAGGACTTACAGAAAAAGTTTTTTCGACAGCGATTTGAATTGGGACAAATTGGTCGACGAAATTTTAATAAAAAGCTTGAGCTTGATGTACCTAAAAATGAATATTTCTTATTACCACAAGATATATTTGCAGCTGTTGATTATTTTATCAAGGCAAATTATAGAATTGGAACACTGGATGATATTGATCATTTTAAAAATCGACGTGTCCGATCCGTTGCAGATTTATTACAAGATCAGTTTAGATTATCTCTGGAACGTTTTGAATTATTATTACGACAAACAATGCAAGAAGCAACCAAGCAGAAACATTTTTTATCTCCGGAGAAATTGGTTACATCAACACCTTTTATATCAACATTTAAAGAATTTTTTGGTTCCCATCCTTTATCTCAATTTATGGATCAAACTAATCCATTATCAGAAATTGTTCATAAACGAAAAGTCAGCGCTTTTGGTCCAGGGGGATGGACGAGACGAACGGCGAGTTTTCGGGTGCGAGATATTCATCCAAGTCATTATGGAAGACTTTGTCCCATCGAGACATCTGAAGGTATGTATGCGGGGCTTATATCATCCTGAGGTATTTATGCGCAATTTAAAAAGTATGGATCTCTACAAAGTCCTTTTTACAAAATATCTAACATCTCCGACGAGGAACAGACAGTTCAATTATCTCCGAACCAGGATGAACGTTATCGAATATCTACTGGGAGCTTTTTTGCCGCAAGTTGGGGAGCACAAGAAGAACAGTTTACTTCGGCTCGGTATCAACAAGAATTTCTATCAATACCTTGGTCACAAGTTAATTTTCGTAGTTTTTTCCCCTTACAATTTTTTTCTGTTGGAACATCATGAATTCCTTTTCTTGAACATAATGATGCTAATCGTGCATCGATGGGATCCAATATGCAGCGACAAGCAGTTCCTCTTTCCAAACCAGAGAAATGTATTGGAGGCACTGGTCTTGAAGGTCAAACAGCATTGGATTCAGGTAGTTGTGTTACATCAGAAAGGGAAGGAAAATTATTATATATCGACGGTGAAAAAATATCTCTATTTGTTGATGAAGAAACTAGTATACATAAAAATTTATTTAGCTATGAACGATCCAATAATAATACCTGCATTAATCAGAAACCTCTTCTCTGTAAAGATAAGTTTCTTAGACAAGGACAAATTATTGCAGACGGAGCATCAACAGAAGGGGGAGAACTTGCACTCGGAAGAAATATATTTGTTGCTTATATGCCTTGGGAAGGTTACAATTTTGAAGATGCAATATTTATTAGTGAGCGATTTATATATGAGGATATATTTACATCCTTTCATATTGAGAGATATGAAATTAATGTTTCTTTTACGAGTCAAGGGCCTGAAAAAGTTACTCGGGAAATACCTCACTAAAATAATCATATACTTCGCCATTGAGATGAGAATGGACTTGTTAAATTGGGATCCTGGGTTGAAGCAGGGGATGTTTTGGTTGGAAAACTTACACCCCTTGAATTTTTTGATTCCTGAGGGGCACCTGAAGGAAAATTACTACAAGCTATTTTTGGTACTGAAGAAATTAATGCTAGAGAAACTTGTTTCAAAGTACCCGTCGGTGTTAAGGGGCGGGTTATTGATATTAGATGGGTCTTTCACGAAGATGATTTTATTAATTTTTCAGATACAATTCATATATTTATTTTACAAAAACGTAAAATACAAGTTGGTGATAAAGTGGCTGGGAGACATGGTAATAAGGGTATTATATCAAAAATATTACCTAGACAAGATATGCCTTATCTACAGAATGGTACATCGGTTGATAAGATATGAAGTCCATTGGGAGTACCTTCCCGAATTAATGTCGGACAAATTTTTGAATGTTTACTTGGATGAGCTGGAAACTTTCAGAATAAACATTATAGAATCATACCGTTTGACGAAAGATATGAGCGGGAGGCTTCTAGAAAACTTGTGTTTTCCGAGCTTTACGACGCTAGTAAGCAAACATCAAATCCGTGGTTATTTGAACCTGATAATCCCGGAAAAAGCCAATTATTGGATGGACGTACAGGTGAGAGTTTTAATCAAACTGCGACAGTTGGAAAAGCTTACAGGATTAAATTCATTCATCAAGTTGATGATAAAATTCATGCACGTTCCAGTGGACCTTATGCACTTGGAACCCAACAACCTGTCAGAGGTAAGTCTAGACGAGGTGGACAACGTTTGGGTGAAATGGAAGTTTGGGCCCTTGAAGGTTTTGGTGTTGCTTATATCTTACAAGAAATGCTCACGACTAAATCTGATCATATTCAAGCCCGTTATGAAGTACTTGGTGCTATTCTTACTGGAAAACCCATACCCAAACCTAATAATTCAGTACCAGAGTCTTTCCGATTATTCGTTCGAGAATTTAGATTAATATCGTTTAATTTCACCTGCGATATTATTCATAACAAAGGTTTGGGTAAACAAGTTTTGGATATTTAGAAAGAAATGAAAAATGGTTAAGGATTCCAGTATTATGATTAAGAAAACAAATCATCAACAATTGAGGATAGAACTGGCTTCTCCTGAGCAAATTCGGGGTTGGGCTGAACGAAAACTACCTAACGGGGATATTGTTGGACAAGTAACGCAACCCTATACTTTACATTATAAAACTTATAGACCAGAAAAAGATGGGTTGTTTTGTGAAAGAATTTTTGGACCTATCAAAAGTGGAGTCTGTGCTTGTGGAAAATACCAAGGAATTGATAATCAAGACGAATCTTTGAGATTTTGCAAACAATGCGGAGTTGAATTTACTAAATCAAAAGTCCGAAGATCTCGAATGGGATACATCAAAATGGGTTGTGCAGTAACGCATGTCTGGTATTTGAAGCGACTTCCGAGTTATATTGCGAATATTCTATGCAAACCTCTAAAGGAATTAGAAAAACTAGTCTATTGCGATGTGTGACTTGATTATATGATGTTATTTTAACAAGTTAAAAAACTGTTATCTCTTCCAGTTCAAAGGGATTTTTTCAATTTTGACGTGTTACTTTTTTATAACTTATGTGAAACTCAAAACTTTGATTATATATTCCAGGGTTAATTAAAATTGAAAAAATACTAAAAAGACTTCGTAAAGTATAAACTTATTACACAATTGATTATTATCAAATCCGATTTGATAATAATCAGTTATTCGTTTGACTCGAAGGATTTTAGGATGATATGGGGATAAAATTTATTCATCGCACATACGTTTTGGATAGGATATGAACCATCGAAGTAAAGTAATAACCTAAAGAAATAAAAGAATAACATCATAAACAAGCAAAACCCCTTCTGATATACATGTGAATCTTTTGTCATAATAATGTTTATTATCCAAAGGGAATAAGATTATTCAAGAATGATAACAATATTTAATTTGTAGGAATATAGAGAACTAATAAATTATTTCATAAAATTCATAACTTGAATAAAAAGTAACTTTTCTATATCACTAATAAGATAAGTTTTTAGTTTTATTTCTAAAAATATTCAAACTAGAAAAAAAGAAAGGTTATTTGAGCCGGATGAGATTAAAATCTCATGTCCGATTCTTGAGGGGGATCTAAAAAAGACCCATCCCAATCTTTTTGTTTCTAGGCCTGTATCTAAAAAACCCACTTTGTTACGATTACGAGGTTTGTTTGAACATGATTTTTATGATTCAGGGAACGGGTCGTGGAAATCTGTTCTACCTTACTTTTTTTCTAGGACAGGACTAAGAGAATTTCAAGATCGGGAAGTATCTACGGGAGCAGATGCTGTACAAAAACAACTAGCAAGTCTGGATTTACAAGATGCTATTGATGAAGCATATTTTGAATGGGAGTGCTTATCAGAACAAGATCCGACTGGAAATGAATGGGAAGATCAAACTATTCAGAGAAGGAAAGATTATCTGGTTAGGCGTATAAAATTGGCCAGATATTTTATTCAAACAGGTATCAAACCGGAATGGATGGTACTTAATTTTTTACCCGTCCTTCCTCCTGAATTAAGACCTATGTTTCAATTAGTCGGAGGTGAGTTAGTGACCTCCGATTTGAATGAACTTTATCGTAAAATTCTTTATCGGAATAACATGCTCATTGAATTTCTTGTTAAGAATGATTACACACCAGAAGGACTCATAATTTGCCAAAAAAGATTAGTTCAAGAAGCTGTAGATTCACTTTTCGATAATGGAATACGCGGACAACCGACAAAAGATAGTCATAATAGACCATACAAATCATTTTCCGATTTACTCGAAGGTAAAGAAGGGCGATTTCGGGAAAATTTATTAGGAAAAAGAGTCGATTATTCTGGTCGTTCCGTTATTGTTGTGGGTCCAACTCTTTCATTACATCAATGTGGATTACCTCGAGAAATTGCATTAGAACTTTTTCAAGCCTTTATAATTCGTGGATTAATTGGACGCTATTTCGCTCGCAATCTGCGAGCTGCTAAGGATATGATTCGAAATAAAGAACCTGTTATATGGAAAATTCTTCGGGAAGTTATGAAAGGACATCCGGTACTTTTAAATAGAGCTCCTACATTACACAGGTTAGGTATACAAGCATTTCAACCAATATTAATGGATGGTCGTGCCATTCGTTTACATCCTTTAGTTTGTGCTGGATTTAATGCAGATTTTGATGGGGATCAAATGGCTGTTCATGTACCTTTATCCTTAGAAGCTCAAACCGAAGCTCGTTTTCTTATGCTTTCTAATACAAATTTAGTATCCCCTGCCGCTGGTGATCCTATTGCAATTCCTACACAAGATATGCTTTTGGGACTTTATGTATTAACACTTGAAGATTATCGAGGGATTTATAAAAAAAAGATTTATTCATCCCATCAGAATAATTTTCAATTTTTTAAGCTACCGTATTTCAGTAGTTATGATGGTGTACTTAAAGCTAACGAGTGTCAACAAATTAATTTGCACAGTTCTTTGTGGATTCGATCGAATTTTTCTTTAGGTATAATCAATTTAATAAATCGAGAATTTCCTGTTGAGATTCAATATGACTCGTCTGGAATATCTATTCAAGTTTATGATACTTATCAGATTAGACGAAATAGAAATAAGAATATACTCAGTACATATGTTCTTACAACAGCAGGGCGTATTTTGTTTAATCAGCAAATAGAAGAAGCTTTACAAGGGTCTTTGAAGGTTTCTCCATATCGAGAAAAATCAAGACCAGTCATACCAATTTGATCAATAATTGCTTCAATCAACTAGAACATCGTTTTCTAGTTGATTGAAGCAATTAAGGAAGCATTTGACATATCTAATGAATCGTTTAAAATTACAACTGAAATTTTTTTTTGAACAAAAATAGGTTTGAGGGTCCAATAATGGCAGATCAAGCAAAATTGCCTTTTTATAACAGACTTGTAGATAAAACTGTCATAAAACAAATAATAAGCAGATTAATAGGTTACTTTGGAGTTACATATACAACAAATGTTCTAGATCAATTAAAAACGTTAGGTTTTCAACAAGCTACCAAAGCTTCTATTTCATTAGGAATTGATGATTTATTAACTTCGCCTTCTAAAACATGGTTGATACGCGATGCGGAACAACAAGGTTGTATTTCGGAACAAAATCATCAAGCTGGAGGTATAAATGCGGTAGAACGATTACGTCAATTGATTGAGACCTGGTACGCTACTAGTGAATATTTGAAACGGGAAATGAATCCTAACTTTAATATTAGTGATCCTTCAAATCCAGTTCATATGATGTCTTTTTCAGGAGCTCGGGGAAGTATATCCCAGATTCATCAATTGGTGGGTATGAGAGGATTGATGTCTGATCCCCAAGGACAAATTATCGATCTACCCATCCAAAGTAATTTTCGAGAAGGGCTTTCTCTTGCAGAATATATAATTTCTTGTTATGGTGCTCGGAAGGGTGTTGTGGATACTGCAGTACGCACATCAGATGCTGGATATCTTACACGTCGACTTGTTGAAGTGGTTCAGCATATTGTTGTGCGTAAGAAAGATTGTAAAACGTTTAAAGGAATTTCTTTAAGTTCTTCACGAAATTATGATCGATCTATACGAACTATATCTCATCAAAGACTAATTGGACGTGTATTAGCTGAAAGTGTCTATTGGGATGAACGATGTATTGCTATACGAAATCAGGATATAAGTAATGAACTTGCTATAAAATTAGTAACAATTCAAAGTCAACCTCTGTTGATCCGTTCCCCTTTAATGTGTAAAGGTTTTGCTTGGGTTTGCCAATTATGTTACGGATGGAGTCTTACTCAGCATGATTTGGTTCAATTAAATGAGGCGGTAGGTATTATTGCTGGACAATCAATTGGAGAACCAGGAACTCAATTAACATTAAGAACTTTTCATACTGGGGGGGTTTTTACGGGAGATATTGCAGAACATATAAGAACTCCAATCAGTGGTATTATTAGTTTAAATCCGAATTTGATTTCTCCAACTCGTACAAGACATGGATATCCTGCTTGGATCTGTGAGGAAAGTTTATCAGTTCGCGTTGAAAATACAAACGAAATACATGATTTACTTATTCCATCTCAAAGTCTTATTCTTATTCAAAATAATCAATGGATCGAATCCAAACAGATTATTGCAGAAGTACGTACTGCTAAGTCTCCTGTTAAGGAAACGGTTGAAAAAAATGTTTATTCCAGCCTTACTGGTGAACTGCATTGGAGTACAATTGTATGTCACTCGTCCGAAGAAAAGAAAAGCAATATTCATACTGTGCTTAATACAGGTCATTTATGGATTTTATCAGGAATTATTCATGAGTTTAATGATAAACCTTTTTATTTCTATAAAGATTTGGATAGGTTTGATTCTAAAAATAACCTTTCTAGATCTGTCTTATTAGACAATTCCATAGAAAGTAGGGCTAACTATAGATTACGGAAAGATTTGATTTTTGATAAAGATGAGCAAGATTTTACTTCTTCTATCGTTGAGTCTAAATTTACCAACCAACTGTCGAACTTTTCAGATTCTATCATCATTATCTCCAAATCAAAAATTAAATATAATAAAAGAACAAAAGAAGTTTTGTTATTGATTGAACGAAAAAAAGCCTTTGATAACAAATTTTTTTATGCTTCTTTTGTTCTTAGAATACCTAAGAATCAACTATTGAAACATGATGATATCTTTGCTGTTTTTGATAATCCTGAATATCAGACTAATGTTTCAGGAATAATTCGATATGGTACGGTAAAGGTTAATTCCGTCGCAGCTAAAAATAATATTATAAATAATAAAAAAAATAGAGTTACGGAAAAAAAATATGAAATTTTCCGAGGAGGTTCTTTTTTCTTAATTCCTGAAGAACGATATGTTGTATATAATTCTTCGTCTATTTTAATTTCAAACAATAGTATTATTCATGAAAATACACAGATTACATCGACTATTACTAGTCGTATAGGCGGATTAGTACAAATAAAAAAACTAAAAGATACGTACGAAATACGAATATTGCCTGGAAATATTTATTATTTGAATAACATTCGTAAAGTATATAAAAAAAATAATGCGCTGGTACCACCTCATAGGTTCATCTTCGATACAGTTCAATTCAATACATGGACTTATTTACAATGGGTTACACCTATTAAGAAAAGAGGTTTTCTTTTTATTAGACCGGTATTGGAATATGCTATATCAAATGATTTTTATGCAAGGATTCCGGGTTCGAGTTTGTTTAATAAAGAAGATTTAGTTAATTTTCGAATCACGCAATACCTCTTATATAGGGATGGTGACAGAGTTGTATCGCGTAATAATAGAAATATTCAATTAGTTCAAACTTGTTTAATTCCCAATTGGAAAAATAAAGTGCTTCAAAAAATCATTCATATTTCTGTTCTGAAACTAGCAATTAAAAATACTTTTAGGTGTTTCTTACAAATAAGTTTAAAGAAACGGAATACTTCTTTTTTTTTAGAAAACCCTAGTAATAACAGTAATAATTTAGCAAAGTTTGTTTTTAACAAGAAACCACCCTCAATTGCTGTGTTGTTTTATTCCAAGAATCAATTATGGATCAATAAGCACGGTACTATTCGACTAGTATCAGATGAAAAGAAAAGCATTGTTATGTTATCAACTTCGGATTTTTATCGGCATCCTCTATCTAAAGATTCAGAAAATTTAAATCAAACGGATTGGAATAGTAAAGAGGCTAGAATAAAAGGTGCACTACAAAGTCAAAATTTCTCAAATGATTTAAAAAAACCTTTCACAAGGAATTCGAAAAGAGATTTCCAAAATAAACTAACCCATCCGGTACTCTCTTTTAGTAAAAGTTTGATTTCAGAAACTAAGCCTTTTCGAGGTTTTGTGGGTCACTTACATCAATTACAAGGTTTTTTTCTTCCAAAGTTAAAATATGTCATAGGTAAAGATAGTTTTTCAAAGAATTTAAAAATAAGCGGTCTGAAAGATACTTGTCATATCTCTTACCAATTTTTATCAGATGAGATCGGAGTTCCATATCATTATTATTCGATATATCACGGAACAGTAAAAATAGTTTCTATATTCTCATCCAATTGGTATAAAGATGAAAAAGTAGATTCCGTATTTTGTAATCTTGGACAATTTGTGTTCAAAGGTGTTTGTTTATTTCGAGATAAAATATCTTCTGAGTCCGGTCAAATGATAGCTATTGACAAAAATTCTTGTATTTATCGATTGTCCGAACCATATTTGGTTACTGAAGGAGCAATTGTTCATAAAAATTATGGCGATATTTTTCGAGAGGGGGATACATTAATAACACTTACATATGAAAGATTGAAGTCTGGCGATATTATTCAAGGTCTACCAAAAGTGGAACAATTATTAGAAGCTCGTTCACCCAATCCAATTTCAATTAATTTAGAAAGAGGTTTTTTAGATTGGAAGAGAAGTATGACCAGATTAATTGGATATGTTGGAAGCTATTATATTAGTGCCCAATTGAGTCTTCAAGAGAGTGGAACGAATATAGTAGATCAAATTCAGCGAGTTTATCGGTCTCAAGGTGTACAAATAGCGGATAAGCATATTGAGATTATCGTTCGGCAAATGACTTCCAAAGTTTTAATTCTGGAAGGTGAACTGTCCAATGTTTTTTTACCCGGAGAGTTAATTGAATTACCACGGATTCAAAGAATGAATCGTGTTTCAGAACAATTCATTGTCTATAAACCAATTATTTTGGGAATAACAAAAGCATCGCTAAATACTACAAGTTTCTTAGCAGAAGCCAGTTTTCAAGAAACCACACGAGTTTTAGCTAAAGCTGCTATTCGAGGTCGGGTTGATTGGTTAAAAGGATTGAAAGAAAATGTAATTGTTGGAAGAATAATTCCGGCTGGTACTGGAAGTTCGGAATTTAGACAAAAAAACCAAAATGTTTCATCAAAACATGAAAAATTAAGTTTGGTAGACAAAAAAAAATATAGATAGTTTTTTTACCTTTTGTGAATAAATTCTTCTTACTCATAAGAGAAAGCATTATCGGAAAAAGAAAAAAAGATTGGACAAAAATCGCAATACTTATTAAAATCACTAAATCTCATGTGAGATAGATGAAAAAAATATATGTACAAACAAAGTCCCCATAGAATTTTGAGATATGGATAGATTTCTATTGAGATAATAGTATGTTTCAGTAAAAAAAAAAAAAAAAAAAAATGCAACGAAAAACTTGGAACATTGATCTAGAGGATATGATGAAAGCGGGCGTTCATTTTGGTCATCAGGTACAGAAATGGAATCCTAAAATGGCACCTTATATCTTTACACAACAGAAAGGTGTTCATATTTTAAATCTAACTCAAACTGCTCGTTTTTTATCTGAAGCTTGTGATTTATTGTTTAACGCAGCAAATGAAGGAAAACAGTTTATGGTAGTAGGTACGGACCAGCAGGTGTCTGATTTGGTGAAATTAGCAGCTTCCAAAGCTAGATGCCATTACGTAAATCAAAAATGGCTTGGTGGTATGTTGACCAATTGGTCTACTATTGAAACGCGTCTCCAAGAATTTGAAGAATTGGAAAAGAAACAGAATTTGGGCGGACTTCATCGATTTCCAAAAAGAGAAGCTGCAGTAGCTAAAAAACAATTATCTTCATTACAAAAATATTTAGGTGGAATAAAATATATGACAACTCTACCTGATATTGTGATTATTGTTAATCAACAAAAGGAATTGACTGCTATTAAAGAATGTAGAATTCTGGGAATTCCAACTATTTGTATTGTTGATACAGATTGTAATCCAGATCTTGTTGATATTCCGATTCCAGCTAATGATGATGCGCGATCTTCAGTCCGATGGATACTTAATGAATTAGCATCTGCAATTCGTGAAGGTCGTTCTAATGAGAGTACTTCCTAAAAACATAAAAAAAGAAAAAAAAGTAAAAATAAATTGAATAATTATTTTTACTTTTTTTTTAAGTTCCAACTAAGAAAAATCCTATTAAAAATAGAATAATTTTCTTATTTTTGGTAAATATTAGTTTCATTATAAATAAGTTAACCTACGAGTTTTTATTTACCTTTTATTTACTGTGTACTTCTTTTATTTATATATATCATTTACTAAATGATGATGGTAAATGGTTAGTTACTTACTATTCTCTTTTGAAGATAAAAAATAAGGATAATTCATGTACAGTAATAGGTGCTAGGTGGATTATAAGAGGTAATAGTGTCATTTTTTTTTATAAAAAAAACAGAAAATCATTTATAACCTTGCCAAAATTTGAATCGACATTACGGTCATATTAGAAAAATGAAACTCTTTTTGGATCTTGATTCTATGTCTGGCTGGTAAAAATAATGAAACAAATATAATACGTATTACAAGCAATTTTTTTAACATTCTAATTTTAATTTTTTTGCTCAAAATGAATCGATAAGAAAAGGGGATCTATGGATATTCAACAATTCACCACAACTACAATGAATGATTTATATCGAATAGCAGGTGTGGAAGTGGGTCAACATTACTATTGGGAAGTAGGTACTTTCCAAGTTCATGCACAGGTTTTAATAACGTCGTGGGTAGTTATGGGTATCTTGCTTGGTTTCTCTCTTGTGTCTACTCGTAATTTACAAACAATTCCCACAGGTAGTCAAAATTTCATAGAATATGTTTTGGAATTCATTCGAGATTTAACTAGAACTCAGATAGGGGAAGAAGAATATCGTCCTTGGGTTCCTTTCATTGGGACATTATTTCTTTTTATTTTTGTTTCCAATTGGTCGGGTGCTCTTATTCCGTGGAAAATTATTCAATTACCTCACGGTGAATTAGCTGCACCAACAAATGATATCAATACTACTGTTGCGTTAGCTTTACTGACCTCCATAGCATATTTTTATGCAGGTTTGCAAAAGAGAGGTATAAGTTATTTTGGTAAATATATCCAGCCAACTCCAATACTGTTACCAATAAATATTCTCGAGGATTTTACCAAACCCTTATCATTAAGTTTTCGACTTTTTGGAAATATATTAGCTGACGAATTGGTTGTGGCAGTTTTAATTTCATTGGTACCTCTAGTAGTTCCAATACCCATGATGTTTTTAGGATTATTCACAAGTGGTATCCAAGCCTTAATTTTTGCAACTTTGGCCGCAGCTTATATTGGAGAATCTATGGAAGGTCATCATTAGTTTTTAATTCTTTTCATTATTTTGAGAAGAAAAATAAATTAAATTGTGAGCTATTTTATTTTTTTTTTCTGCATGATCAGAAGTTTATAAATAAGTTTTCAATTTTGAATGAATCCATTATAATCAATCTACAGTATTTTATTAAATCAATATTACATAAAAGATTTTTTTTCTTTGGTAGAAAAAAGTTTTACAGAGAAGCTATTGTTAACTAGTAGGAATCATATTGGCTACTTCTAAATAAATAGATTTCTATTCAGACTTTTTACAAAGTTAAGTATTATTGTATTTATATATATATATAAAATGTATATATATATACATGTATTTTAAAGATATATCAAAAATTTCTAGTTTTTTTGTTCCACATGGATGAAACGTAAAAAAAGTAATTTCATAGAATAATGAAATCTATCAAATTTAATCTAAGGAGATTAATATGAATCCTATAATTTCTGCTGCTTCTGTTCTTGCTGCTGGTTTGGCTGTTGGGCTGGCTTCGATTGGACCTGGTGTGGGTCAAGGCACTGCAGCTGGTCAAGCCGTAGAAGGAATTGCAAGACAACCGGAAGCGGAAGGTAAAATTCGTGGTACATTATTGTTAAGTTTAGCTTTCATGGAAGCTTTGACTATTTATGGATTGGTTGTAGCTCTAGCACTTCTATTTGCAAATCCTTTTGTATAAAAAAAAAGAATTCCTATTAAATAAAACGTAGTTTTGTAAAAATGTTTTCTCTTTGTTTTACCATTTTAGATTTTAATAATTATAGAAATGGTAAAACAATAGCAAATTAATAATGAGAAAAGAAACTGTTTTTTTTTTTTTAGTTAAAATAGTTACTGTATAGGGGTAAATAAAAAATTACATACCCTTTATATTCCTTAAGGAATCATATTGAATGACTAGGATATTTTTTAAGTAACAAAATCCTATCAAGATTTATGATTCCATACGGGATTTTTTAGCAAAGGATCGCCTGAAATTCATAGCCTATTATGGGAGAGATATATTATGAGAATTGTCAATGGTTTTTTAATTTCCTCAAATCATTGGCCTTTAGCTGGAAGTGTTGGTTTGAATACCAATATTTTGGAAATAAACATCATTAATTTAGGTGTTGTACTTGCTGTCTTATTTTACTTTGGAAAGGGAGTGTGTGCGGGTTGTATTTTCGACTAGTATAGCTGATCTAATTCAGCTGCATCTCCGCCAATAGGTGCAAATCCTAACGAATTACTTATGAATAAACAATATCTAAGGACTAAAGCATTTCGTATTGTGATAAGTCTATTGGGAAAATATTCTCAATTTAGAAGGGAAAATTTTTATGGTTAAAGCCAAATCGCTTGAAGTCTGAGCAATAAATTTTATAGGTTTTCTTTCTCCAATATATAGAAAATTCTATTCTAAAACTAGAATCATTAAATTCATTTGATATACAACACTCATATCAAAATGGTTTTGGATTATGAATTCAACCTTTTTTTTATCTAAAATATCCTTTAAATTAGAAGTAATTTAAGTAATTTTTATTGCTATATTGACAACCTGTTTAAATATTCTATATTTGATTCGAATAAACAACTTTATTGATAACTAACTATTTTTTGTTGTCACGAGAGCCCTTGAAAAAAAGAGTCTAAAAAAAAGATTGATTAGACATAATTGAAATCTAAATCCTAGTAGATGGGCAGGCTCCGTTGATAAATAGATAGGAGCAGGAAAGCCGAATGAATCGAAAGGCTCATGTTCGGTTTGGGAAGAGATTGGTAATTATCACAATATAAATTCAGAAATTGTTTGTGAGTATAGAATCTACTTCATTATGTAATTTATTATATAATCGTAAACGAACCATATTCAGTACCATTCGTGATGCGGAAGAGCGATATGAAGAAGCTACTGATAAACTTAAACAAGCCCGGGCTCGTTTACAACAAGCAAAAGGTAAAGCAGAGGATATCAGGTCTAATGGACTTGCACAAATGGAAAAAGAAAAACAAGATTTATTTGATGCTGCTGATGGGGATTCGAAACGATTGGAAGAATCAAAAAATTATACCATTCGATTCGAGGAACAACGAGCAATTGAGCAAGTTCGACAAGAAGTTTCTCGTCTACCCCTTGAAAGGGCTTTATAAAGTTTGTAAAATCGTTTGTACGTTGAATTACAATCACGCATGTTTGATTATCATATTGGCCTATTTCGGGCTATGGAAAAACTAATTGATTAGACGGTACTTCTTCTTATCAAAAAACGATAAAAAATCTAATGGTGAATATAAATATTAGACCCGACGAAATTAGTAGTATCATTCGGAAACAAATTGAATGTTATAGTCAAGAAATAAGAATTCTGAATATAGGAATCGTGCTTCAAGTTGGAGATGGTATTGCTCGTATCTATGGTCTCGACAAAGTAATGGCAGGTGAGCTCGTTACATTTGAAGATGGTACTGTTGGTATTGCATTGAATTTGGAATCGGATAATGTTGGGGTTGTTTTAATGGGTGACGGTTTAATGATACAAGAAGGAAGTTCGGTAAGAGCAACGGGTAAGATTGCGCAGATTCCTGTTAGTGACTCGTATTTAGGTCGTGTTGTTAATGCTTTAGCTCAACCTATTGATGGTAAAGGTCCAATTCCTGCTTCTGAATATAGATTAATTGAATCCCCGGCACCTGGTATTATTTCAAGACGTTCCGTATATGAGCCTATGCAAACTGGACTTATTGCTATTGATGCCATGATTCCTATAGGACGTGGACAACGAGAATTAATAATTGGAGATAGACAGACTGGTAAAACAGCAGTGGCAACCGATACAATTTTGAATCAGAAAGGTCAAAATGTTGTATGTGTTTATGTAGCTATTGGCCAAAAAGCTTCTTCTGTTGCTCAAGTAGTCAATACCTTCCAAGAACGTGGTGCCATGGAATATACAATTATAGTTGCCGAAGCCGCAAATTCGCCTGCTACTTTACAATACCTTGCTCCTTATACCGGAGCAGCCTTGGCTGAGTATTTCATGTATCGTAAGCAACATACTTTAATTATTTATGATGATCTTTCCAAACAAGCACAGGCTTATCGACAAATGTCATTATTGTTAAGAAGACCGCCTGGTAGAGAAGCATATCCTGGAGATGTTTTTTATCTTCATTCTCGTCTTTTGGAACGAGCTGCTAAATTAAGTTCTGAATTAGGTGAAGGAAGTATGACTGCTTTACCTATAGTTGAAACACAGGCTGGAGATGTCTCAGCCTATATCCCAACTAATGTAATTTCCATTACTGATGGACAAATTTTTTTATCAGCGGACTTATTTAATGCTGGTATTCGCCCGGCGATTAATGTTGGTATTTCTGTATCACGAGTAGGATCTGCTGCTCAGATAAAAGCTATGAAACAAGTCTCAGGTAAATTGAAGTTAGAATTAGCTCAGTTTGCAGAACTTGAAGCTTTTTCGCAATTTGCTTCGGATCTTGATAAAGCTACACAAAATCAATTAGCAAGAGGTCAACGATTACGTGAATTACTTAAACAATCCCAATCAGCTCCTTTATCTGTTGAAGAGCAAGTAGCTACTATTTATACTGGAGTAAATGGATATCTAGATGTATTAGAGGTGGATCGAGTCAAGATTTTTTTGGTCCAGTTACGTGAATTTATTGTAACGAATAGGCCTCAATTTGGGGAAATTATTCGTTCTACAAAAACTTTTACACAGCAAGCTGAAGATATTTTGAAACAAACAATTAGAGAATATCTTGAATTATTTAGGCTTCAAGAGAAGTAACTAATAAAAAAAAGGTTATTGATCAAAATCAAAATTCATTTTATTTTTTTTTTAGATGCTTACTTATTATTTTGACGCCAAATTATTTAATTATTAAGAAGATTACGTCCAATAGGATTTGAACCTATATTAGAGGTTTAGAAGACCTCTGTCCTATCCATTAGACGATGGACGCTTTCCTCCTCCATTCTCGGTACATAGATATTTTTGATTGCAAGAATTTTATTGCCGAGAAGGAGGAAAGTTAATAAAGATAAAAGAAAACATTAATGTATCATTTATCTTTATTCTTCATTTAACTAATTTGATTTTTATTCTATAGCGGGTAGCGGGAATCGAACCCGCAACATTAGCTTGGAAGGCTAAGGGTTATAGTCGATGTTCGTAATTTTAAAATTACTAAAAACCTCTAATTCAGAACCGAACATGAAAATTTATTTTCATTCGGCTCCTTCATGAATTTTTTTTTCATGACATCTACGTCAGTATGGATATCTCAATCATAGTTTAAGATACATATTTACTTCTCAGATGATCCTCAAAAAAAGGAATAAAGAATTCTTTTTTTTTTTCGTTAACAACTTAATTTCATTCTTTATTCCTTTAAATTACTTCGTTCTCTATTTCTTTTGTTTCTAATCTTGAGGATAATATTAATTCTCCTACCGAGCTTTTTTTTTGGCTGAATAATATTAGTAAACTAAGATCACTCTTTCTTTAGCTGTTATTCATTCAAAATGATTGGAATGATTTAGTTACGATGAGAATAAGCTTTTTGATTACCTATCCATTAATTAGAATACGCGAGTGATTTTATGTATCATTAAAATACTATTTTGCTTCTCCATACCCTTAAAATTGGAGATGGAGAAATAGTTTGTTTTTCCTATTTAATCTATTATAGGGGAGGCTTCTTTTCTCCGACAGAAATAAAGTTTTTGGATTTCTATGAAATCCAAATATTTTTTAATTTAAGTTAAATCATTAATTAACACTGGAACGAATCACACTTTTACCACTAAACTACACCCGCTATGACTATATTATATATGAAGAGTCATTTATATGTCCAATAGTTTTTTTTATGCCATAAAGATCCATGCAAGTTTTCTGATTGTAATTAAAATCCTTTGATAGGGTAAAAAATTAATTTTTAAGGGAGGGGGGGGGGGCTGGAATGATACAAATTTTGATTGAGCCAAAACAATGTTGGTTTTTCCTGTTATTGCCATCTATCTACGTTTATATTTGCTTTTCATTATACTAGCTATTGTTGAAATGAAACTTTTTATTACTTTTTGATACAGATTTCCGATTCCGAACCCACCCCACTTCTGAATTAGTGCCCCTAAATGTTTTGGTTCATTCAGAATTTTTCTGTATTTTTCTGAAGATCAAATGGGAAAGTCATAGGTTTCCTCTTCGTGATGCCAGTAGAGCAATTATTAATGGTCCTGATACAACTATAAGAGCTAAAACAACCAGTTGTGCAATAAGTTCAAGATTCATTATAACAAAACCCCTTAAAAATATTGAAATTGATAAATGAGAATATGATAAAGATATTTCTATCTTTGTATATTGAATGAAAACTCCGACCAAAAAATTCTAAATCTTTTTTTTTTTGCATATGAAAATTTAAGATCAGAATTAGTTTTTTTTTCATTTAATAGCTAATTTAATAGCTATACTAGAATAAGATAGGTACAATAAATATCGAAACGTTTTTTTATGATCCATTTTAAAGTCATTAGATTAAATTGCTTAATAAATCCAATTGAATAACAATAATCTAAAATATACAAAAGGAGAATATTGAATAATGACTTCATTATCCGATGGTCAAATTATGATAGCTCTTGTGAGTGTTTTGATAACTAGCATTTTTGCTGTTCGACTGGGCTTAGCATTGTCTCAATAATAGTTCTTTTAGAAAGCACTAAAAATGAAGACAAATCATGTGCTAGCACATGATTTGTCTTCATTTTTTTTTTCTACTTTCTCTTCCGGAGAGATGGCCGAGTGGTTTAAAGCGTCGGATTGCTAATCCGTTGTACGAAATACCTTTGTACCGAGGGTTCGAATCCCTCTCTCTCCTTGATTTAAAATCTCGAAAACTACGAAATTCAATATTTTTCTTCTCCCATTGAAAGATTTTTATTCTTTACGGCCGGGGTTACGACTAGGATCATTCGATAAAAAACCAAAAACGAACAGAGAAACAAAAAAAATAACTACTGTATAAACAAATAGCTTAAGAGTGAGCATGACCTAATCTCCAGGATCATTACTAAGGTTGTAAAATGAATTGTCTTCCAATTAGTTATACCATATTTAGTTCCTACTCTGTAAGTGTAGGAATATAAAAAATTACAACTTAAACAAATTTTTTTGTCTTTAAATCATATCGGTAAGGAGAAAGAGGGATTCGAACCCTCGTTAACGTTAGTTAAAACGATTTTCGATATCGTCACGATCAACCACTCTGCCATTTCTCCAACAAAAATATGAAAAAATTCTTTATTCTCTTTTTTTATTATTTGCAGTTCCTTTTTATTCAGAAATAAAGAAAAAATCTATATTTAACTAATCACCTATTATTTCCTATTAGAAAGGCGGAGATTGTGTACTCCGCCTTTACCTGAAAAAAGGGAACTCTTTAAACGAAAAAAAAAGGAGAAAAATAAGTTTAGACTAGAACTCTAAATTATACAGATAAATACAAGATATAAAAAAAGTGACAATCTTAGTTTATTTATCTAAATAAAAAGTAGTTTCTTCTAGTATCTTATGAAAAATCATCATTTTTAAGAGCTAACTAAAAAGCTAACTAAAAATTGACTAAACTCAGTAAAAAAACAAAGTATCATCGAAAACTTACTGCGGCTTGCCATACAAAGGCTAATAGAAAAAAAAGTAAAGGTATTATTGGCATTATATCTACAATTGGATCAAAAATTGCATAAGCTTCGGGTAGCTTCGCGAAACAAAAACTATCAAAAATGAAATTGTTTTCCATATAGATGCTATACATGATTAAAATCCTTATTATGTTTTTTTTTACAAATAAAACGAAACTTAATACAGTTTAGCATGAAAATAAGATTTTAACTAAAAAAATTGCCAAATATTCTTTTTTTTTGACTAAAAATGTTTACTAAAGATATTTTAGTGATTACAAAGAGTTCTTTTTTTACTTCAATTTTTCAACGAGAAACCAAAAGTATTTTTTTATCAATTCGTTTTTTATCAATCCTTCTTGTTTTCTATAAAAAAGGTCTTTTGTTATTATAAGATTAGTTCATTTTTTTCTTTTTCTTTTTTTATCTAAATATCCAATAATTTTTGTCTATACACTGCAAAAAAAAAACCCAAAATATCTACATCTATACAAAATATCTACATCTCTATAAAATAGAATATATTTAAATGAAAACTACTTTTCGAATTTTTTTGGGGCGTGGCCAAGTGGTAAGGCAATGGGTTTTGGTCCTATTATTCGGAGGTTCGAATCCTTCCGTCCCAGAGGAGTCTAGATAATCTGTCTTTTTAAATGAAATAAAAAGCATACTTAAAGTAAAAATTAGAACTAAATTTATTGTTAAAAAAGAATAAAACGCAATACGAGATAAAATTAATTTTGATTTGAAATCTGAAAGGATTCTTTTAACTATATCCGCATAGAAATAAATTAAATTCAATTTGTTATTATAAAAAAAGAAAACTGATAAAAAAGTAATTAATATGAAGTTAGTTTATTGGATGTATACTGGTCCAGCTCATGTTGGTATATTACGAGTAGCTAGTTCTTTTAAGAATGTTCACGCCATAATGCATGCTCCCTTGGGAGATGATTATTTCAATGTTATGCGTTCTATGTTAGAAAGGGAACGGGATTTTACTCCAGTTACTGCTAGTATTATAGATCGTTATGTACTTGCTCGTGGATCCAGGGAAAAAGTTTTTAATAATATTATAAGAAAAGATAAAGAGCAAAGACCTGATCTTATTCTTTTAACACCTACATGTACTTCTAGTATATTGCAGGAGGACCTGCAAAATTTTGTAAATAGAGCTTCCTTATCTTCCCGGTCAGATGTAATTCTTGCAGATGTTAATCATTATCGAGTTAATGAGTTTCAAGCAGCTGATCGAACTTTGGAACAAATCGTTCGGTATTACTTGATCAAAGCACGTGAACAAGGAATTTTGAAAAATCAATCTGTAACAACTGTACCATCAGTTAATATAATAGGTATATTTACATTAGGTTTTCACAATCAACATGATTCTCGTGAATTAAAACGGTTATTAGAAGATTTGGGTATTAAAATTAATGAAATAATTCCTGAAGGAGCTTCAGTTAAAAATCTTATAAACTTACCAAAAGCTTGGTTCAATATAGTTCCCTACCGTGAAGTGGGTTTAATGACTGCTTCATTTTTACAGAAAGATTTTGGTATGCCTTATATATTAACAACACCTATGGGTATAATTGATACAGCAGATTTCATTCGACAGGTACAAAAAAATGTTAATAAGTTAGCGCCCTTTTTTTTGAATAAAACATTTGATTATGAATCTTATATAGATTATCAAACGAAATTTGTTTCTCACGCTGCTTGGTTTTCTCAATCTACTGATTGGCAAAATTTAACAGGTAAAAAAACAGTAGTTTTTGGTGATGCAACTCATGCTGTTTCGATGACTAAAATAATGGTCCGAGAAATGGGAATTAATGTTAGTTGTGCAGGTACTTTTTGCAAACATGATAGCACTTGGTTCAAAGAACAAGTTCAAGACTTTTGTGATGACATTCTTATCACGGAAGATCATGCTGAAGTAGCAGATACAATATCTCGGATCGAGCCATCAGCTATTTTTGGTACCCAGATGGAACGTCATATTGGTAAGCGCCTCGGAATACCTTGTGGAGTTATTTCAACACCAGTTCATATCCAGAATTTTCCATTAGGATATCGTCCTTTCTTAGGCTTTGAAGGAACTAATCAAATAGCGGATTTAGTTTATAATTCATTCACGTTAGGTATGGAAGATCATCTCCTAGATGTTTTTGGTGGTCATGAGAACAAGAAAGTTTTAACTAAATTATTATCTAAAGAAACCAAATTTTATTGGACTCTTGAAAGTCAGGTTGAATTACAAAAAATTCCTGGTTTTGTAAGGAATAAAATTAAAAGCAATACTGAAAAATTTGCAAGGCAAATAAATGTAAGAACGATTACGGTTGACATTATGTATTCAGCGAAAAAAGCGTTTAATATTTGAGTAATTTCATTTAAAACTCACATACACATAGAGTGGTAATTATTTTTAAAATAAACAAATAGGATATTCTATTGTCTTTTTTCATTGTCTATTTTTTTTTCCAACTATTATATACTAGAGTAATTTAAAGTCTATTTTCTAGTTGATTCAAGTCAAAAAAGTTGTGAATATAAGTAATTTTAAAACGAAAAAGAGTAAGCATATGAAACTTGTAGTTCATCTGTCTAATTATTTATTATTTGCAGTAAAAAATAATAATATATCATTAGATATAGAAGACATAAATTCAATTGATTTTAAGACAAAAAAGCTAGTTTTCAGTATCAGTATTTTATCGACTTTTTATTGAAAACCCTTTTTTATTTATATTCGTATTATTAGAAATAATACGAAAAGTAGACACAGAAAGGATTCATTTTTATAATTTCTATAAGAAACAATATTTATATATATATTTAATATATTTATTGTTTCTTTTTTTTTTTTTTAGAAAAGAGGAAAATTTATTAATAATAATGAATAGAACAAAACAAACGACCAAAGTAAATTAAATTTTGGAGGGTGAAATAAATGATATCCTTTTTTAGCTTATTGCAAATGTTTTTGTATTATCCAGGGTTTTTCATTTTGTTGTATTTCTATTTGGTTTTTTTTATTCCTTTAAAGAATTATCTTTCCAAAGTAAATTACTCAAAATATCTTGAATTTTTTATAAAATCACTAAAATAAATTATCCTAATAAACAATTTTTCTAGAATATTACAAAAGAGTTTCCCTAAATTTAAAGTATTTGGGGAAACTCTTTTGTAAGATAAGTGTAAAAAAGTTTTCTGTTTTCTTTTTCTATAAAAGAAACAAATAGAATTTAGAGACATTTTAATATTGACAATTACTCTTGTTATTCCGTATAATAAAGTAGAGACTTCTTTTATAAATATTACTATTTTTGTAAAACAATAAAAAGGTAAGTGGGTTGCTAACTCAATGGTAGAGTACTCGGCTTTTAAGTGCGACTGAGTGATTTCACACACTAGGATGAAAAAAGCTCATCCAGCCCAATTCAGAAGGGTTAATTAATACGATCACGACTAATTTCCAAAGATCAAAAATGGAATAAAAAAAGCATGTCGAATTATCGCTCCATTTTTCATGTAAAACATATATACATTTAATTTGTATATAGATAAATGAAATAAAAAAAAAAACACACAAACGTAATTTGATTTAATTGAAAATTATTTGTTTGCTTTTTTGGGGGTTTTTATGATAAAAAAAATCGAAGGGGTTAATGGATAAGGCTTGTGAGGCTTGAATCAGAGGTAAAAGAAACCGGAGGAACGAGCGTCCCCTCAGAAAAAAAAATTCTGTTATCTCTTTAATGGTTGGTTGTTAAATGCTAATCAGTAACTGATTTAAGAGAGGTTTTTATAAATCTATTACGAGGTTCTATATAGAATACCTGAGAAGAATCCTAAATACTCAATTAAAAATGTGTAGAAATAACCAGTTTGCCAATCAAAAAAAAAGAAACACTTTTTCGTTGATTGGAAGAGCAATCATTTTTGAAAAAAAACTTTTTATTTTTTATTTAGTTAATTATCAAAACAAAAGATTGCACAGTGTATTAAGAATAGTTAGATCTATTAAAGATTGTTTCAATGAAAATAACAGACAAAAAATTATTACTTTTTGAAAATATTTCCAAAAAGGTAACATGTCAGCAACGTTTTTTGTATCCACTTCTTTTTCATAAAGAATTTTATGTAGTGACTTCTGATAGTTTCATCGATAAATCAAATATGAATCTATCAAAAGAGTTTGTTCTAAATGATAGATATAGTTTTTTAGTCATAAGACGTTTGATCAATAGAATACGTAATTTGAAGAATTCAAAAAAATTTATTCAGACATCCCTTTCTGATAAATCTATTTGTTCAAAGCTAGATTTTTATCTACTCAAAGCACTTAATATGGTTTTAGAAACTTTTTTATTAATACAATCAGAACAAACAAAAAAAATAGTTAATTGGAAAAGTTATAAATCTATTTTTTCAACTTGCTCGTTCGTAGAAGAAAAGTTTATTTTCTCTAATCAGATACTAGATCTTAAAATACCCCATTTTATTCATCCAGAATCTTTTATTCGAATTCTTCGCCAACAAATAAAAGATGTTTCTTTTTTACATTTAACAAGATTTTTTGTACATGAATATAAAGAAAGGTCAAAAAATGAAAAATTGATTTATTCTTTTAATAAAAGAAATAGATTTGTCACATTTTCTTGGAATTTTTTTTATATTTTTGAATTGGAATTTTTTTTAACTTCCCTTTTGACTAGGTTTCTAAATAATTTAGTTCTATCCAACTTATTTGATCAAATTAATCTATTAGAAAAAATAAATAATAATAATAAAAGTCAATATTTTTTATCAGAAAAAAGGATCTATAACCAAAATTCCTGTATTCATTATGTACGGTACCAAAATCGTTGTATTATGGCTTCGGAAGGCTTTTATTTTAATGATACGAACTGGATATATTATATATTGAATATTTGGCAATTTTTTATGCATTTATGGATTCAACCTTTCAGGTTCTCAACAAAGCATTTTCAAAAACAGAGTTTTTTTAGTTTTTTTTTTTGGGTTATCAATTTGGCAGAGAATCCAAACTGCTCAAGTTCGATCTATTTCACTTTATCAATCACCTACAATTTATTCACGTTTTCAAAAAACTCTTTTAAAAACACAAATTGTATATCCAATAGATTTTCTAGCAAAAGAGGGTTTTTGTGTTATTTCAGGTTATCCTATTACTTGATCGACTTGGACTACATCGACAGATCAAGAAATTTTATTGAATTTTACTCAAATTTGGAAAAGCTTTTATTTTTATTATGGGGGTTTGATAAAAAAAGACATTTTATATCGAATCAAATATATCCTCCGATTTTCATGTGCAAAAACACTAGCTCGTCAACATCAAAGTACGACACGAGTTGTTTGGAAAAAAATTGTTTCTTATTTGTCTTTGTCATCTTCCTTAAGAAGAAAGAAAAATTTTCATTTGTTTTTTTCCAAGGATCCCATGGAAAAAAAAAGATTTTGGTCCTCTCATATTACTCAAGTGATTTCCTGATCAAAACGAAGTTTGAATTAAGTTTACTCTCTTTTTTTTTTGTTAAAGAGACAATAAATGATTTTCTTAATCTATGAAAGTAATAGAAAAAAAGTAAAAAAAAAAAAAGAAAAGATTCTAGTATTACCTTTTATATGTTTATATTCTATATATACACAGAGAAAGCCGTGTGCTATGAAAATAGCAAGTACGGTTTGGGAAGAGATTTTTTCAGTCCAACTAATTAGGGAAAGAAAAAATCCACTTTCATCCGACGAGTTCCGGGTTCGAGCCCCGGGCAACCCAATATAAAAAAACTTCATAAAAGTTCCAAGTATTTTTCAAATTCAACTTAGTTTTTAGGTTTATTGTTGTTGCCAAGAAAGTTTGACTTTATTCTTTAGTCTTAAGGTTGACAACAAGCTTTGGCTTGTGCTATAATAAAAGCAACAAGCATATTATAAGCTTGGGAACTTAAGAAATTCTCAAAAAAACCAAAATTAACATGACCGCAATTTTAGAAAGACGCGAAAGCGCAAGCTTATGGGGTCGTTTCTGCGATTGGATTACCAGCACTGAAAACCGTCTTTACATAGGTTGGTTTGGTGTTTTGATGATCCCTACCCTATTAACGGCAACCTCTGTATTTATCATTGCCTTCATCGCAGCTCCTCCAGTAGATATTGATGGTATTCGTGAACCTGTTTCTGGTTCGCTTATTTACGGAAACAATATTATTTCCGGTGCTATTATTCCTACTTCTGCTGCTATTGGTCTTCACTTTTATCCTATTTGGGAAGCAGCTTCTGTTGATGAATGGCTATACAATGGTGGTCCTTACGAATTAATTGTTCTTCACTTTTTACTTGGTGTAGCTTGCTACATGGGTCGTGAGTGGGAACTTAGTTTCCGTTTAGGTATGCGTCCTTGGATTGCTGTTGCATATTCAGCTCCTGTTGCAGCTGCTACTGCAGTTTTCTTGATCTATCCTATTGGTCAAGGAAGTTTTTCTGACGGGATGCCTCTAGGTATTTCCGGTACTTTCAACTTCATGATTGTTTTCCAAGCTGAACACAACATTCTTATGCACCCCTTCCATATGCTAGGTGTAGCTGGTGTATTTGGTGGATCTCTATTCAGTGCTATGCATGGTTCCTTGGTAACTTCTAGTTTGATCAGAGAAACTACCGAAAATGAATCTGCTAACGCTGGTTACAAATTTGGTCAAGAAGAAGAAACTTACAATATCGTAGCTGCTCATGGCTATTTTGGTCGATTGATTTTCCAATATGCTAGTTTCAATAATTCTCGTTCTTTACATTTCTTCCTAGCTGCTTGGCCTGTTGTAGGTATCTGGTTTACTGCTCTAGGTATCAGTACAATGGCATTCAACCTGAATGGTTTTAATTTCAACCAATCTGTTGTTGACAGTCAAGGTCGTGTAATTAATACTTGGGCTGACATTATCAACCGTGCTAACCTAGGTATGGAAGTTATGCATGAACGTAATGCTCACAACTTCCCATTAGATTTAGCTTCTGTTGAAGCTCCTTCTATAAATGGATAATCTTTTGATAAAATAAATTCTCAATTGCAGCAAATGCCGAATCTGTAGTAAGATTCGGCATTTGTTAAAAAAAAGAATACTTTTTTTTGATAAAAGATAAAAACCCTTTTAAAATAGGGCGGACGTAGCCAAGTGGATTAAGGCAATGGTTTGTGGATCCATCATTCGCGGGTTCAATTCCCGTCGTTCGCCTATTATAATATTCCTATTATTAATTATTTTTAATAATACCAGATAATTTTCAATTCAATTTTGAATCTAAGTAAAAGGATTCTACGTTATTTTTAGAATTAATTTGATGATACGTTCCATATAAGAATATAATAGAATAGAATCTCTATCTATTTTCTAGATTAATCATATATAATTAATCATATATAGAAGTATAACGAGAATTTAACAATTTAATTATGTAACCTCAAAGAGTTCGAAATTTTTCTTTATAATACCAACAAAACTCAATTTTTGAATTACATTGAATTACAAAGTATATATTTAATTTTTCCTTTTTGAGGGTTTGTTGAGCAACAAAAAAAAGTTAGTTTTCTTTTTTTTTCAAAAAAGACTTGTCAAATAAGCTCCTGGTAATGTATACTAAAGTGAATATACATTTTATTTAAGTTGTTTTTTTTTAGTTTAACTTTTAACTTAGTTGAACATGAACCAAAACCGCTTCAGAATTAAAATAAAAATTTTGATTTAGTATTTTTCTTACTTAAATAAGAAAAAAATGATATATAATATATATGAATATTATTTTTCTTTTTTTTCTATATATGTTTAAATATAGAAATTTTAAAGTAAAGTGTATTTCGATTTTGAAGTTTTGAAAAAAAAAAAAGGTTCTATTAAAAAAATAGAGAGATACTTTTAAAAGATAATCAACTTTTTATATAGAATTTTCACATATGGATAGAAAATCACGGGATGATTTTGAATTTGATGATATTCAAAATCTCGAGTTGTTTGACTTAGAACAACTAATAGAAGAAAAAAGAGCAAATTCACAACTACCTGCCGATTTTAAATCGGGTTATCGAGTATTACATGTAGAAGAAATAAATAATAATCATTTTTTTATTAGTTGGTGGAAGGGTTTCAGTGTCATAAGACTATTAATTGGAATTTTTTCTAATTTTGAGTCTATTTTTAAATTATTAGATTTTCAACTTCTGAATTCACTTATTATACGCGACTTGTCTAGATCTAAAATTCGATCTAAATCAGTTGTTTTTTTTGAGTATTCAGTAATAGCTGCTATATTCTTTTTTGTTTTATGCTTAATAACTAAAAATTTTGTTAAACATGAAAATCTAGATTTGAGAGAAATTGTTAATAATTATTACATAAAAGAAAAAGGAGATTCTGTTAAGAGAGGTATTTTTTCTACTGAAATAAAGCATCCGTTTTCGTTTATCTCACAAACGGAAATCAGTAAAAACGATTTAGCGATCTCTAAAAAAGGGATAAAGTTTATTGTTAATGATATTCTTTCTAAATCAAATTTTTCAAAAAAAGAAATACAAGAAATTCGTAGAGAATTGAAAACCAAGTATAATTGGGATTTAGCAGTATTTTTCGAATTTTATAATTTTTTTATACTTAAGTCGAGATATATTTATTGGAAAAACGATTTCAATTTTTACTTTTTAAAAGATTCTAACACAAATTTTCCCCAAAAACAAATTGAAATTTATTTTTATGATACTGTTTTAAGCTTCTGTAAAAAAATAGTATTTGATGCTGGAATTTACGTTCCAACAAAACAACAATTATTTCAGGGTTATGCTGGTGATGAAAAAAGAATTTTCAATTTTCAGAATGAATATGATTTTGAAAATTTAATAAATTGGATAACTAATCTTTCAGATAAAGACTGGAAGTTTTTTCAAAACTATACTGACTTTTATATATGGCAATTTTATTCTCATGATGATTACCTATCGATGAGAGATCAAGAAACTTTGTATTATATCAAAAAAATAATAAAATCTGAATTTTCTCAGATTAAAACTGTATTTCACAACTTCTCTTTAAATTATGATGGAGATTTTGATCTAATACATAAAATATTTTCCGATATTATATACTCTTTCTCAGAATACATACTAAAGCGATCTGATCAACAAGAGGAATTTCTAGGAAATAAATCTTATCAGCGGAATGAATTTTTTGATGCAAATAAATCCGAAATTAAATCTAGTCAATCTAAAAAGGATTCAGTTTATCAATTTTTGCAAGAAAAATTATTAGGAGTAAAAGAATTTCATGAATTATCAGAAAATGATATTTCTAGATTAAATTGGATTCAAAAGTCTAAACATAGCGTTTGCTGGAATTTTAATATAGTAAAGTCGGATACATTTAAATCAAGCATCTTAAAAAAATATTCAATTAAACATAATTTTTGTTCTAACACCGAATTGAATAAAAATAGACTTATAGTTAAGGGATTATTTAATACAGATCAATATTCCTTAATTTATTATTATAACAGATCAATGTTTATAGTATCCATGACAAAAGAACAACAATTAGGTTTAGGTTGTTCTAAAAATTTCAAATTTTCAGATTTTAATCGACTTTTTGAAATTTATAAACAAAAAAGTTTTGTTTCTTCTTCACCATTAGAGCCTTCTGTTTTATTGAATAGTCATAATAGTAATTGGTCCTCAACTAAATATGTTTCTAATAGTCCAAATTCAACTCTAATTAGTTTATTCTCGGATTATGTATATATTTCGGAAAACATATCAACCCAACTAAATAAACTTAACCTAGCTCTTACTAACCCTCACTTGAGTGCATGGACTAGAGATTTATCTACAGGCAAAGGAATCGTGTTATGGGAATATAAACGTTCGATGATGCCTATATTTCCAGGTAAGCTTAGTTACAAATACTATCTTAGTCGTGATGCAACAAATAGTAACTTAGTTCGTATATATCAGGTATTACACCATACTAGTTGGCATAATGGATTGCAATATTTCGGAGGTAATATTAATTTTTTCTGCGATAGATTTGAACGATTTCTAAAAATTCCTGTTAGATCGAAATTAACATCCACATTAATATCTAAATATAGTTATTTATATAATCAAATAATATCTAAATATAGTTATTTATATAATCAAATAACATCCAAATATAGTTATTTATATAATCAAATAACATCCAAATATGGTTATTTATATAATCGAAATAAATTAGTTTTCTTTATTTTAAAATATACTTATTCTTTTTGGAAATATTTAAATATATTATGTATCGAAAATATATCTTATTTTATATATATATTCAACAATCAGTTCAAGAAAAAACAATTCAATTTTCTTAGTCTAAAGAATATCATAGTTGATCCTCTAATGGATACTTCTATTTTAACTTTTACTAGAGACATAATTGGATATTTAGATATATGCATAGTTAATCCAGATGAATATGTTCGCATGGCTTATTTTCTCTATGAACATTTCGTTTATTATCCGTTTCTCTCTTTGATTGTTAATCCAGACTTTTACTATTATTTAGGGTTTGTCATTGAGGAGGTAAGTGAGAATTCGCAGTTTTTAAACTTGATATCTGAGAACCCCGAAAATAACAAATCATTTTTTAAAATTTATTTAGATTCACAAACAGATAAAAAAGACTCTATTTTGATTAGAATTAAAGATGAGGTGGTCCATAATGTAACCGATTTTGTTTTTCTTTCTGTAAGATGGATATTCGATAGTTATTCCGCGTGGTTAACAAAACAGGGTTGGTTTTATAAAAATTATGAATGGATGCAAGATCCACGCCTATTTCCGCGCCAAGCACGTAACTTCCTTTTAGTGGTTTTATATAGTGTGCGTTATATGGTCTTTGATTTAATAAAATCATATTTTATATTGTACGATAAGTGGAATTTTACTTATCGAATTGACAAAATGGATTTTTTATTTTCCGTCGATTTTGCATTACCACTATCTAATATTGTGGGAATTTTTGATACTTCCCCTGATGGTTTGTATTTCAGAATTAAAGATCAATATTCGTATACACCTAATACATTAATAAAAACGAGTTTTCCTTCAAACAACTACTTTTCTGAAGCAGATACAATAAAGTTGTTCGATTATCTATCTGTTCCCAAATTTAGTTATGACAAAAAATTATTACTTTTTACAAAAAGTAATAATTTGCAAAATTATAATCCTATATATGGGGATGTTTTGAATTATATCGATGTTACTTATGATATAAGATCTCCTTTTCTTATCCTTCCAAAAATTAAATCTGTTTATTTTGAGAAAACAAATAGTTTGCCTATAACTTCCCAAATAATTAATAAAATAAATGTAAAAAAAATTACGGATACTTATTATCGAACTCTTAATAAACTTTATGAACTTTTTTTGTTAAAACAAAACATAACTAAAGGAAGCACATTCACAGATTCGTATGTTGAATCTATCTTTCATATTAATTCTCGAATCAATGGAGGAGTATCAACTTTAGGTGATTTTGATTCTGAAACATCAGAATCGTCGTCATTTCTGGAATCGGTTATTTTTTCAAGTGAGGTTACTTTAAATTCATCAACTAATGAAAATCTCGATGTTACAAATAAGAATTTAATTGAAAACAGTTTCATTTTTAACTCAACTTTTGAAAATAATTTAAACAATTTTTCTTTGATTTTCAAAAAAATTGTTGATAGAGCCGTTGAGTTAATTGATTTTGAAACAACTCCAAGTCTTAACATTTATTATTTTTCTTTTTTGAAAGAAAACCTACTAGGATTATTCACACCAAGTGAGGATAGAGTTTTCTTTTATAAAGGTAATATTATGTCTTCATTGCTTGGCTTTTATCATAGAAAAGAATCCTCGTCAATAAACTTAAAACAATTATTGGAAGATATAAACATATACAAGTCCGTTCGACAAGATCGTGTTTTTACCAAATGGTCTTTTTTTAATAAATATAAGTCTTGGTTTTTTACTTTTGAATGGTGGGAATATTTTTATAGTTTGCTTTTAGAAACAATTCCTGAAATAGTTTTAAATTTAGTTGATAAATTAGAATATCTTTATTGTGATTTTTGTGAATACTATAATAGTAAATGGAATTTTTTGCTAAATAGGCTTTATTTACCATTGACATCTAAAAAAGTAGCTGAATCTACTGATAAAGTAATTCATTTTTTAATTGGAATCGAAGGCCTTTTAGTTGAACCCGTGTGTCAATTGAAAAAAGATAAATATCAAAAATGGATCGGACTCTCTTTTATTGATAATAGTTATGTTATCTATTTCTCTTTGGCCCTTTTCTTTATTTTGTTATATGGAATTAGTCAACAATATATACCTTTTTTGATGGGTTTTGATTTTCTGTTTCTATGGAAACGATTTCAAATAATCAAATATTTAATAGATCCTTTGCGTCTGAAGTATCTCCATAAATTAATGCAATCTTCTCCTCTGAGAGACGAAATGATAACTCGAGATTTAGTAAGATTTTCTATCAAAAATTTTGTTACTTTTGGCAATAATCTTTCGTTCTACTTGTTCCGAGCAAGAGACATAAATCATTGGATGTTTGTACGAAAAGGTTCGGACAGTTTTCGACAAGAAAAATTAATAGTCGTTAAAGCTGTACTTACAAATAAAAGTCTTTCACGCTATGGTTTTTATTTCAATTATAACTCAAATCCATTAAATATTAATGGACTTCATGAAGGAGCTTTTCGTTACTTAAGATATTTTATCGATAGTTGTCGTAGAGATTTTCCAAAAGATAAACAGAGTTCCGTAAAATCTCTTGGAAATGAAATTTTTTCTGCTTTTCAAATAAATGTTCTTGCCCCAACAAAATTTGACTCTAATTCTGATTTCAATGTTTCATCATTTGATTTGGACACGTCATTACAATTTTCTGACATTCCTTCTAGAAAAATTCTTATGGTAGGACCCATAGAAACTGGAAGAAGCTTTTTGATAAAATCTATAGCGGCAGATTCCGGATTTCCCTTAATACGGATATCTATGACTGAATTATTAAATGTTAAACCTGATAATGATAGCTCGACTGCAATTCTTATTCTTCGGAAAGCCATTAGTATTTTAAAAATGACTTTTGATTTGGCAAGGAGACTTTCTCCATGCATTATATGGATTCAGGATCTTCATGAATTAAATGTTAATCGTTTTGTTAATAGTTTGGAGAGTGATCCAAAATATCTACTTTGTGAATTAGTTAAGATTCTTACTGATAAAAGTTCCAAATCTGCCACTAAAAATAATATTGTTATTGCGCCAACACATACACCTACAAGAATTGATCCAAGTCTTATTCTTCCAGAAAGATTTCAGCAAGTTATCTATTTACGTGCAGTTAATGTTCTTCAACGTCAGAAAGAATTTCCTGTTTTGTTACGAGTTAAAGGGTTGTCTTTGAAAAACTTCTTGTTTTATTCCGAAGAATTTGGTTATCGAACTATGGGTTATAACAAACGCGATTTGTCAGTTCTAGCCAACGAAACTTCAGCAATAAGTATTTCTCGAAACCAACGAAATGTTTGTACGAATACTATAAAATTAGCTTTATTAAAGCAAATTTTAGTGGTTACGTATCTTGATGATAAATCACAATTAAATCCAAGTTATGAAATGATTGCTTATCGAATAGGAAAAGCTATTATACAAAAAAGCATTCTAAATAAATTTCATTTAGATTTTCTAGCCGCGGGTAATCGTTTGTTAAAGAGTAGATTTTCTTTCTTATCCACTTGGTATTTAGAGCCTTCAATTACAGACTCTGTAATAAAAGAGTTAACTTTATTTGCTTATATTTCCGGATGTTTGGCTGGTGTTGCAGCTCGAGATGCTTGGTTTATGTTGGATAATAAACGGGAGGATTTTATTTCTTTAGATCCTAATGTAACAAATGATCTTAGTTTGTCTTTTGCTCTTTTGGAAGGTCTTTTATCAGAATTTACAAAATTGGAGTTAATTCAAAATCCATCCAGTAAGCGAGGCTTATCTCTTGAGTCACAAGATACTTTGTATATGTTGCAAACTGGGTATTTTGCCGAATCCAATATTTTTGGAAGTAAGAGAGGAAATTATACTTCCAAACTATTAGTTCCACTTAGTAGGGTATGGTCTCCCAGAACCTGGCGTATTAGTCATATTCGTAGTAGTATGTATGAATCTATAAGAACGTTGTCCGAAAATGATTTTTTAGCCAATCTTATTGATTTTTATCGAGATCAAGATCAACTTCCGGAACAAGATAGTGATTTTACTAGAATCAAAGAGGGTCGAAAGAAAAGTTTTAAAAAGAAAAAGTTTTTTGTTTCTCTTTCTTCCCGAAAATCTATGGACCAGGTAGAAGCTAAGAAAGTACAAGCCTTAAATGATTATTTAAATAATATTTTATTAAAAGATCAGTTTGAAAAGCTTGGAGTTTCTGATTTGTCAACAGAATACAAAACCCATTATTGTCCATCTAGTCATCCACTTTTTTTTCTAGGAAAGCGTTTCTTATGGGACACGGAAAGTTTATTAGTTCCAAAGAATAATCTTCTATTTGCGCATAATGATTTATTTATTACGGAAGAATTAGTAAGACAATTTTATGTTATTCGTGGAGTTGCACGAGAAAAAGAGAGAAGACGTTCTAATAAAAAATTAAAAAATATTTTTCTTGCTCGAGGTTTTAGTCGGAATGCAATAACAAACTTAGATATAAATACAGAGGAAGAAGATAAATTAGAACAAAAGGAATTGGAAAAAGAAGAAGTCTCTGTTGAACAAAGTTTTGATCTTATAAGGGAAAATGAAATGATGAAAATTAGTCTTCAAACTCCCCTATTATTTAACTCATCTGTTATTTCTAACATACTTTTTCTAGAGGAGTTTGTAGATCGATTCTTTATGTTCAATTCCGTAAATCATCAGCAAAGATGGATTGATGCTAATAATTCATCATCAAAAATTTCTTTAAATTCTACTATTTTATTTGAAATTTATCAGTATTTACTTAACTTCTTTTTATCTAACCGTAAATTATTGAATGTTCTTATACAAAAATTGATACAAAATAAGTATCTTTTACCGGATGATATTGAAAAAATTATGTGTCATTTTAAATAAAAGTAGATTCTCAAGTTCTTTTTAATTTATTAACGGTAGGGTTTTAATTTCACTATGCTTCTTTCTTCCTGAAAATTAGAAATTACAATTACTTGTAATTTCTAATTTTTTTTTGCCTTGAAGAGGATTCGAACCTCCACGCTTTATAGCACAAGATTTTGAATCTTACGTGTCTACCATTTCACCATCAAGGCTTGTAATTTTATTGAAAATTGAGAGAAATTTTCTTCTAGATCTTTTATTGTATTTATAAAAGTACTTTGTTTTCAAAGTCCAACTTTTTTCGATGTGTATATACACATAGTATAGAATTCAATTTTTTGGCTGCCACTCAAATTGTGATATTGAGGTCAAAGCGTTGCGTAGCTATAGATATAGTTTATTAAATTTTTTATTTTTTTTTTAGTTTCTAAAAAAAAGCTACCAAAGATTGTAAAGTCTTTCAGTAGCTTTTTTTAGAAACTTTTAATAAACTGTTTCTTTTTCTTTTTTTCTTTTAAGAAGCTAAAAAAAATTTATTTTCTGCCTATTATGGGATTTTTTCGATAATTTGAATAAAGGGGTTTATAAAGATCCCCAAAAAAGTAGATCCCAAAACACAAATAATTATAGTAATTTCAATTGAATCTTTTGAATCTGTTAGACCTGCGGAACCCTTGTAATCTTTAATATATGTAGTTACTCTTCTATCAAAAAGTACTTTAATTATTTTTAAATAATAATATATAGAAAAAATACTGGTAATTATTCCGACAGAAACTAAAAAATATAAACCAGATTTCCATCCAGTCCAAAAAAGATAGAGTTTTCCAAAGAAACCCGATAATGGAGGAATCCCTCCTAAAGATAATAGACATAAAATCAAAGAAAAAGCTAGGAGTGGGTCTTTTCTGTATAATCCCGTATAATCTCGGATATTATCAGTTCCCGTACGCAAACTGACTAAAATTGTACATGCAAAAGTTCCTAAATTCATAAAAATATAGAAAAACATGTAGATTATCATGCTTGCGTGCCCATCATTTATTTTCCCAGCAACAATGCCTATGATAATATATCCAATTTGACTAATAGAGGAATATGCAAGCATACGTTTCATACTTTTTTGGGTCGTAGCTATTAAATTTCCCAAAATCATACTCGAAATTGCTAGTATTCCTAATAAGATACGCCATTCATTTGATGAATCATTTAAAGTAATAGTTAAAATTCGTGTAGCCAAATTCAATCCAGCTACTTTGGAAGTTACCGATAGAAAAGCAACAACTGGAGTGGGTGAGTCAGAGTCGAATTAAGAAGGATTACTCACTTCTTTCTCTCTTTCAAAACCGTGCATGAAATTAAAGTTTCACACGGCTCCTAAGTAGGGAGATCAAAAATAATCTACCTAACCTTTTTCGTGTCTGTATAAGATTTGATTGGCTTTTTTTTACTAATCAAATAAAACTTGTCGAAAAATCCTTATCAGCTTTCATCCATCAAATAATGTTTTCTTTTTTTTTACATCTTTTTATTTATAATGTAAACTGGGGTGATTTCTTATTTGATTAGGACAACAAGTTGAGTTTCTTCGTTTTTCATAGCTATTCGATTAATGTTTTAGGGTGATTTTTTGCTGACAGTGCTCCTTTTGTTTGCAGTTATAGTTTTTGAAGGAAAAAAAGATTATGGAGCATTTTTTTGAACATTCTATTCTATATTCTGATTGTTCCTTTTTTATTGCTATATTTTTTTCTTAAATGCCACTAATTTAATCTTCGTATAGAAACTACCCTTGATCATTTTTTTTATGCAGATTTTATTCAATTTTAATTCTTTGCTTTACATTACTAAACTACATGTAGTACAGACACCTTTTAGAATCTCTGGTAAAAGTTTTTATTACATCCGATGAGTATTTTTAATACTCAAAATTTTATATAGCTAGACATTTTTATTTTCTTTCTATTTTATTAGAAATATTTGTAATTTTTAATACGAGTCACACTCCTTCATAAACATCGGGAGTCCATTGATGAAAAGGAACCAAAGAGAGCTTGAATCCAATTCCGACAACGATAAAAATAGTTGCTAAAAAAACAGCTATAGAATCATACATTTGATTATTAAAAAGTTCAGTTGCTATTTCTTGTAATTGAATTTTTCCTCCGGATAAACCATATAATAGAGAGAATCCGTAAACTAATATAGAAGAACTTGCTCCACCCATAAGTAAATATTTCATAGTAGCTTCATTTGATCGTATATCTCTTTTTGTATAACCCGCTAAAAGATAAGATGATAAACTTAAACATTCGAGAGCTATAAAAATACTGAGCAAGTCATTTGCAGAACATAAAAACAAACTCCCTAAAGTAGCTAGAAATAAAAAAACCATAAATTCTGTTATAGGTAGTTTTGTATATTTAATATATTCTAGTGTTAATGGAATGCATAAAAATGAGCATATTAGGATAAATAATCTGAATATATTGTTGAAATTATTTATTTGTAAAGTTCCGTTAAAGGCTAGTATTCTATTTTCATTCCACTCTATAGATATTATTAGTATCGCTACAGCTAATATAATTAACGAAGTGTGATAGAACAAATATTTTTTCTTTTTAATTGATAATAAATCGACCGCTAGAAAGAATATTATACCAAAAATCAGACTGAATTCGGGTAAAATTAAATTCCAATCTGTTACAAAACTGCTGAATTCTTTCATAATCTTATTTGGGATAATTTTGCAAAAAAAAATAAAGTTTTTTTATGAATCTTATTTTATTTACTATTCTATTTTTAAAAAGTGCTTTTTATTTTAATTTTACTAAAAATCAACTGGAAATTTGTTTCTACAAATTTCCAGTTGATTTTTCTAATTAACGAAAGTGTGAAAAAGCTTTATTTGCTTCTGCCATTCGATGAGTTTCTTCTTTCTTACGAACCGCATTACCATTGTTTCTTGCGGCATCCATTATTTCATAACTAAGTTTGGAAGCCATGTTTTTGCCTGATCTTTTGTGGCATGCTTGTAATAACCATCGAATAGCCAGTGCTTTTCCTTGAAAAGACTGAATTTCTACTGGTACCTGATAAGTAGAGCCACCTATTCGTCTTGCTTTTACTTTAATATTAGGAGTAACTTTTCGTATTGCTTGTCTTAAAACAGAGAGTGGATTTTTATCTGTTTTACGTTTGATATTTATCATTGATTGATAGAGTATTTTATAGGCCAATGATTTTTTACCATTTTTTAAAATACGGTTAACTAACATGTTAACCAACCGATTACGATAAATTGGATCGGCTTTTTTTGTTTTAATTGCTTTTGTTTCTCGATTAATCATTAGATTGAGTCTTTTTTTTATTGCTTTTTTTATTTATTTAGGCTTTTTTAACTAAAATTAGTTGTCTCTTTACAAAACCGTACGTGAAATTTACATTTCATACGGCTTCTCACCCTCATTTTAAATAAAAAAAAAATGAGATTATTTAGGCTTTTTTACTCCATATTTTGAACGTCCCTGTTTTCGTTCTCGAACTCCCGCAGTATCTAAAGTACCTCGGACAATATGATACCTGACCCCGGGTAAGTCTTTGACTCTTCCGCCCCTTACTAGTACTACTGAATGTTTTATTTAGGCTTTTTTACTCCATATTTGGAACGCCCCTGTTTTCGTTCCCGAACTCCCGCAGTATCTAAAGTACCTCGAACAATATGATACCTGACTCCGGGTAAGTCTTTGACTCTTCCTCCTCTTACTAGTACTACTGAATGTTCTTGTAAACTATGTCCAATTCCGGGTATATAAGCTGTAATTTCAAAGCCAGAGGTTAATCTAACTCTAGCAACTTTACGTAGAGCAGAGTTGGGTTTTTTAGGTGTTGTGGTCTTGTAAACTATGTCCAATTCCGGGTATATAAGCTGTAATTTCAAAGCCAGAGGTTAATCTAACTCTAGCAACTTTACGTAGAGCAGAGTTGGGTTTTTTAGGTGTTGTGGTAGGTCTCTAGTTTTTTTTTATTAGTTATCTT